TTTTCAAGATAGAATTATCTCGCCATCCAGATATAATGAAAAATTGCACCGCGGATGAAGCCATTTTTTCTTTTTTTAATGACCAAACAATACATTGAGGAGTCCTTTAGGCGCGGCGATAACCGGCCTAAAGATATCCTCATGATCGACAAAAAGGAAATAGAACAATTAAACAATATGATCAAAGATCTAAAAGAGAAAGGACCCACATCCTCCACGTTTCGTTCAATTGTGGAGGCGTATTTTCCCCTTAATGATTTTAGATATTTTTTTCGGAAAGCGTAGAAATCGTTCGGGGCCCACTCATTCCAGCGGGAGTTCGTGGGGAAGGGGAGAGGTGAGGCGGGCCCCTTCAATTCAACAAAGCCAGGCTTGAAAGCACCTTTTATATAGCATATTTCTCTCCCAACAAGTCTTTCTTCCTTCATTTTTTAAGCTTCTCATTATCCGTAGACGTCCCACTGCCGTTAGCACTTTTTTTAGTACTCCTTGAACCTAGTGATTTACAACCACCCTCACTGAAGACTTTCTATATATCTGTCTCCATCCAATCAAACGCGGGGCCCTCAACAACCAATGGAGCTCGCCTTCTACGGGACTGGGCCCATCTCCTTCAGCTGGCGTTAGGAGGACCCCCAAAAAAAAGGCAAGGGTGCCCGATGGATACAGCCGGCCGTACGGATTCGGCTAGGGCCGTCGAAACTTCTCCCTTCCTAATCCCAAACCGAAGCAGCTTTTGCAGTTGCCGCCCGGTTTCAAAGTTACAAACCGGAAGAACGAATAGCGCAGAACAGATAGAAGTTTTTTCTATATGAAAACTTAGGTAAGCTCCCTCTGGGCGAGAGACGACTCAAGAATATTATCGACCAGTCTACCTTCAATTTTTTAACTGCTGCTCGAGAAGATTTTGACAGATTGCTTTGCATGGAGGAAACTTTCTGGAAACAGAAATCAAGAGTTCAGTGGCTCCAGGAAGGTGATAAGAACACTAAGTTCTTTCACACTGTTGCTAAAGATAATCATAGAAGACACACGGAAAATAAAGCTAGAAGATGGGTCGAAGACTAAGATGCAATTGGAGATGCTGGTTGGAAGTTTTTTTGAGTAAGTTTTATCTTCTGAAACCAACTCCATTGATAATAGCTTCTTACAAGACATCCCAAGCCTTGTTACTATTGAGGAAAATGAGATGCTAAGTTCACCTCCGACGGAAGAAAACATAAAAGATGCTGTTCTCTTGACAGATCCACATAGCTCCCCAAAACCTGATGGATTTTCGGGCACCTTCTACCAGACTGTATAGGACATCAAAAAAAATGATTTGATTGCGGCTGTTCTGTATTTCTTTTTTTTATGGCGGTATCATTCCTAGATCGATCAATGCAACAGCAATTGCTTTATTTCGAAAAAGGAATCTCCAGCCACCTTTCTTTTCAGATTTCAGGCCAATCAGTCTTTGTAACTTTAGTTACAAGGTGATCACGAAGATCCTATCCAACAGGCTGAGTCGACTTCTTACTATCATAATCTCTAAAGAGCAAGGTGCGTTTGTTAAAGATCGTTTAATATCTGATAACATAACCATTTGTGAGAAAAATTGATAGGCACACGTATGGAGGCATATCATCTTCAAACTTGATATGATGAAAGCATACGATCGTCTGGAATGGGATTTCCTGTTTTAAGTCATGGGTCAGTTTGGTTTCTCAAACACTTACATTTTACTCATAAAAAGTTGTTTGAAAAAAAAAGTTTTCTGTATTGGTCAATGGATCATGGTTTCTTTACTTTATAAGGCTCAAGAGGACTTCGTCAGGGTTTGGAACCCTAGACTCTTCATTATTTCGGAGGAAGCACTTAGCAGGGGTTTATCTTCTCTCTTCCAAAAAGAACTTTTGGGATTTAACAATTGTGGCAGATCATCTATCTTCATCACTCATTTGTTATATTATATGCGGACGATACTCTTGTTTTCTGCAATGGTTCAAAGAGATCTATCTCGAACCTATTTGGCTTTCTTCACAAGTATGAAGCTTCATCAGGTCAGCGCATTAACAAGTCTAAGAGTGCTCTGTTTCTCTCAAGGAAAACTACTGCGGCTAGGAAGATTGTGATGCAAAACACTTCGGGTATCTCTTGCAAAAGGATTCCCAATCACTTACCTGGGTGCTCTTTTGTATTCTGGAAAGTTAAAATAAAATTTCGAACCGAAAGTGAGAAGGAAAATAGAAGTCTTTGTTGGAAGATTACTCACACCTGGAGTAAGATTGATACTTGTTAAAGATGTCTTATCTTCTATTCCTGTTCAAATACTGGCAGCTTGTTCTCTTCCAAAGGGAGTCATGACGACTAGAAACTCTTTTTGATGTCCAACTTTCTCTGGTCTGAAAAAACCGATGACCGCAGGATTTCATGGAAACAAATATCTTCTCCAAAAAGAGAAGGGGGGGTCTTGACGTTAGAACTTTTCAAGATGGATCTAAAGCTTTCAAGATGAAGATGGGCTGGATGCTCCTTGCTTGTGGAGCGGCATACCGCATACCGAAAAAAAGAAGAAAGAGTGAGGTGACGCCCCTAGCTAAATGGTTTGAGAATGGAACAGCCCGGCCATCTTCTGCTGAACGGTAGGGTAGTGGTAGCAAGGCCAGGAAGTAGAGATTAGCCTTCCTGCATTTCTATTCTTAGTCAATTATATTTGTCTTGTCGTTGAAGCCCTGTCGAAGGGTCTTACTTAGATCACATTGGGCTTGGGATGGGACAAGCTTCTCTATCAATTGGCAAATCTGAGCCTTAATCTTTCTATTCAAATTAGGGTTATAAAATATGAATGAATATTTAGTAGGAAGCCATCCACGCCGAGGTTAACAAAGAATTGGATTTCCCATGAATTTAAAAAATTAATTAAAAGCCAAAACAAGTACATCTGATATTGATCACTCTACTTCTTAACCGAGCCCTCAGCGGCTGTCATTCCAGTTGTTGATACCGTAGTAAGCAAATCAATGGATACCTTAGATAGCTAAACTCGCTCAACGGCTAAAAGTCCGAACTACAACCCTGGCAAATAAGGCAGTTTTTCTTACCCGGCGACTATACCCGTTGTTACACAGATTAGCACTTAGCCCGTCGATGTCCGTGTGTATTGGCTTTGGCCCGGTTATGATTGTAATGAAGTATAAACCACTCCCAGTCCCCAACCATTGGTAGACACATCTGAAAGAAAGGAGATATCTCAACTCATTCAGGAGGAGGTGTGCAAATGCAAATGGGGTAACCCCCGCGTATGCCGCTTTTAAGCCTTGTTCCAACGTCCGGATGTGCCAAAAAAAGAATGAAAACAGGATTCTTGGGTAGTCATAGAGCGGGTTTACTTGTTTCTAGAGGAAGCCTAATCAGCTAGTCGCGCGGAGCTAGGAAGTTCCTTCGCTCAACCGAAACGGGCTGAAACGACAACAATTTCTGGGAGCCCATATCGGCCGGGAGCTAGAACCGCAACAACCCCGTGGTTGACGTCTTATCTTAGCACTTTATCACCTATCTTTGTCAGGGGAGTCCCGTCTTTTGCTAACGAAGAAAGAACAATGGTATTCATTTTAAAGTCTTTATAGCCTTTAGAAAAAGATGCCAGTTAGATGCTTAACACCGGTAGATTCATTTGGTTGTTTTTCCTTGGCTTATCGAACCAGCGTATGCCCATTCCTCCTTTGAGGACTCCCAGTAGAGAAAGCCTAAATTTGCCGATGTGGATTGAAAGGAAGTTGGGGATGGACATAGATCCTTCCGCCTATCCGAAAGAAAGCAATGGTTTTTTTATTTATTATTTCCGGAAGCAATCTTCACTGGCACAAGGATCTCCTCACAGCAACTTCCACTACGATAGAACCCGACAATGAGTTTACGAAGGCTTCGAGTAGTGCGGGATAGGCTAATCACCAGACTGCTCTGGAATAGGTGAATCGCCGGAGACAATCACGAGTGAATGGGCGTAGAGTTTATAAGTGAAGGAAAGCGCAACTATCTATTTAATATCCTCCCGCAGGTCCGCTATAAAGCCTACCTCATCAAGAACGAGAAAGCCGACCACCATAACCGACTCTTGTTGCCGAATCGAGCTTGTACCAGGCTCTAAAAGAGTCTTCTTCGAGCGAGCGGTCTTTCTCCCAAGGAAATGCTTTTTGTAGATTGAGATGGATTGATCTTCGCTATCGTGCCTCTTCCTTGTACCAGTTGATGCTGCGGGAGTGCCTAATATGAGTTTGCTCCCATCGATTACAGAGGTTTCAACCACTGAACTTGCTTATGCTCCCCTTTGATCGACTATAAAAAAGATTTAGTAGGAAAAACTGGAATTGGCTTAAATCGAGATTGCCTCGGCTTCTTAGGCACATGAGGAACCGGCCTCAATCGAAATCCCAATCAAAGACAAGTTCTACCAAGGCCAGGATCTGAAAGAGAAGATTCACTGCCATTGACATGGTTCCTTCAGAAGCTAAAGTTGAATGATCGAAGTCTCCTTCAGGTTCAGTCGAAGAGATCGAAGCGAGGTCATCAATTCAACCATTCGCATGGTCTCCCCTAAGACTGACCTCTTTTCCAAATGAACCGAACCTCGATACCACATTCATCAAAGAGATACGGCCATCTCTCTAGGTTGCGCACCCCCTTCACGATCGTTCTATTCGTGCTTGAAAAACGACCCCATCGGCCCGCTCCTTTTAATGGACATTCTTAGCGGCCATAGATCAGATCGTGAACTCTTTCAGACCCTTAGTTTCACTTGGTTGGGGCAGAGTTTCAGCCTGCCTTCCACCGAATATAAAAAAACCTTACAGCTGCCTAACCTGCTGACATCCCGGCGAAGAGAGTCATTATTTGTGTCACATCTTCGAATTCGAGAGAAGGCTTTCCTCTTATCTCTCAAATTATAGGCATTGAAGCGATCGAGCGAGAGAAAGAAAGAAAACTATTGCACACGCCCCTCATTCGCCCTAATAGAAGGTAAGGCAAAAGCAGCTTAAGCCCTTCTGATCCCCCGAGAAGCCCCCGATGAACTTTTATACTTTTCTATTATATAAAAAAAAAATTAAAAGTATGACAAATCCGAGGAAGAATCGTAGTTACTGCACCTTGCGTGGCGTCTCCCAGTCCACCACGGCTTGCACGCACCTTCTCTTGCCGTCGCCAATCCAGTGACCAAGGAACTAGACCTTATGCAAAGCACCTTTTTCACATAGAGCGGATTTTCCCTTATGATCTGGAATTGGTCATAGTCTGCCAAGAGGGCAACAAAGCGCCTAAGGATTTTCTGCCATAGTCCTTCATTAAGTTACATAGTTGTTTTAACACCTTTAGGCACTCCCGTGAAACAAGTTCCCCCTCAAGGGGAGTTCTTATTCTTTCATAAGAAAAGCCCCTTTATTAGTAAGGCGGTCCAGTAAAATTTAGTACCTTAACTCCCCAAAGGTAAGAACGGGCGTACTCCATTATGGGTGTAACGGAGAGAGGAACTCTCTTTCCAGAAGAGGGATTAGTAGTAAAAGTTTTCCCAAAAGATTAGGAAAATAAATAACTCCTGTTGAAGTCTTAGGTCTAGCACGTTGCACCCTTGAGCCCTCTGATCACTTGGTCAGTACCAATCCTAAGACCAAATGCTATCTCAAAAGAGTACATGCTGCTGCTCTAACCTCTAAAACCTGAAGAAGATTCCAGCCGCGTGTATGATGCCCTGATGCTGTCATCCGATATCAGGACTGCCTTTGTCCAGGCGCTGCTGGATCCTGACAAATATCAAAGCCAGTTCGCTGAGGTGAACATGAAGGAGGCCCTGTATGCCCAGTATTCGGCTGCTGTCACCTTCACTAACGACGACCTCATGCTGAAAACAACTGAACACAATCGTCCCAACGGGGAGATTTACAATCACAAGGTCAATCGCATCCTGTTAGACCCTGGTTCGTCGGTCAGCCTTCTGCCCCTGCGACCCGAGCCAACCAAAGCAGAAGTTAAGGCCAAGATGTTCCCCAAAACGGCAGAAAGATCTAAGCCAGCCTCGAAACTACAGAGCCGGCCGGAATCATCAGCAATTCCTTCCTCAAAGAATGACGAAGGTTCAGAAGGAGAGGCTATTCTCGATGCAGCAAGCAACGCAGAATCAGAAGAGGTTTTTATTCCTCGATGATACATCAAGTGACGCAGGGTCAAGTGTGCTCCACGTCGGAAGTGAATCTGATTCAGAAAGAGAAGCCGAGCTGACTTAGTCGTCCAAAGGCCCCAAGTGAGTAAGGCCTTCTTCCACGAAATGGAATTCTTCCCGTCCAGACGATGCGCACTCCTGATGGGCTCACAAAATCCATGGCAAAAATGGAGATATCGGTTGTGCAAGACCTGAAGACGTTTTATGTCCCATCCTAGTTGGCCGGGAGGCCTGGGACCTTGTTCTACCAGTCGACTGAGCAGCCCCTCTGGAGAGAAGACCGGATTCATAAGGAAGATCCTTACAAAGATGCCACCGAACCGGTGAAGACTCATTACTATTCGCCGAAGGTTAAGGCTTTCTTAGAGAAGGCGGGATACAACTTCAGGCAGCTTTCATTTTTTTTAATATAATGGTAAGCCGGGTCAATCTGCTATTCAGTTAAAAAACCTTGAATTATGCTTTCTTAACTTCCGAATTGAAATTCGTATAAAAGTCGATGGATGCGGCGTGGTTACCATAGCTCATGCATTTATTTGAATCTCTGGAAAAAAGTTTTGGGGTTTCGGGTACTCAAAAAAAAAGGCTCTACTCTACCCAGCTTTTATCCCGTAGTTGCATTTCTCTCCCGGTTATTAAGTAATAAGCCCTATTTGATCTAGTAAGGGGAGGTAAAGGTCACAAAGAAAGGTTCCTGGAATCTCATTTTGTTGGCTTAGCATTCGCATCCCACTCCCGAGAGAAAGGAAGAATTCATTCTTGCACTAAATACTATCCGTTTGTAAGGAGTGTGTGAGCGACCCCTGCAAGTGCACTGAGAAGTAGTGCATTCATTCTCTCCCTTAGAGTCGGGGAGCATGAGGTTAGTCATAAGCCTGGACAATGAGAAGCACATGCCTTAGCTTATGGGTAAAATAAAGAAGTGTGCTTCTTCCCCTTTTGGCCACTAATGTGTGTGGTGCCCCTCTATTCACGTAATAGACTATTGCTATTGGGTTGTTCATCCTTTTCACATGCATACAACTCGGTATAGAAATGCCAGGCTCAAAAGCATTCGAGCATATCTTTTTTTGAGTAGCTGCAAGTGAGCCTTATTTTATTAGTAAAGTCTTGATCTAAATATAGGCTAAGATATCAACGGATAGTTCTTTCAACATGTGGGATGAGGGGAATAAGTAGCTGATCAAGAGAGATGTGAGAAGCAGGCTGTACTGTAATCTAACGTTGTGGTGTGTGGGATCCGGCAAAAGAGGCGCGTTCTACTATACTATTGTACCAACCACCTGCGTTCATTACAGCACCTTCGCCCTACATACATAAGGGAATCGAGGTTTGGAACCCCTTTTCTATTCGAATGAGAAAATCCGAGCACCCGCCGAATTGGTAAGGCAGACGTATCAATCCAACCCATACGATTCATTCATTAAAAAATTTACGGGTGTGAAGACCGGGCAAGGTTGTGCTATCTCCTTGTTCAGCCCTACAAAGTAAGCCCTCAAAGTCCTACCTTATTCTTTTTTGATATATTAAAAAGTCTGCAAAGGAAAAACCTACAACATGGATAGAAATGTGCTGATCGATCAAGTCTATGCTACGGGTAGATTTGTACATGAGAAGGAGACTGCGGGCCAGCCACTTCTGTCTAATAGAAAACCACGCTTTCCCTCCCTCAAAACAATGTTCCTCTCGCTCAAAAATAATTAGCATACTCCATACCATATCCGAAGTGAGTTGGCTGAAAGACCCAGAAGTCTAGTCGTTGAGGGGTTTTAGGATAGAAATAGACAGGATTCATTTCAGATCCAGTACAAATCGAATCTAATCTGATCCCTTTGAATTTTTTAATTTCCTATTTTCACACTTCGCTCTTTCCTACGTTGCTTTCCGGGGCCCATCTAAGTGATGTGCGCGGTACAAAGGCCTATCAATCAGGTAAGCTCGGAACTCTTTTGATTCATCCTATCGGCTCTGCTCATCCCAAATAGATATTATATCTTCCAGATTTAGGAAAAAAAATTCGGATAATAAGCTAGACTTTATATTTTTAAAAGAATTGACTCGGAATGCAAGAAAAGAAACTACTTCATGGGGCAAAGTCCGCTATTGTCCCTTCACTTAGGGCTGTGAATCAGGGCCTAGCTGTTAAGAGAGAGGTGTAACTAGTGCTGCTGTCGTCAGTCCACCTAGTAACAAATCAATGAGAAAAGTGAAGGTAAAGCCCACCTCAATCCCTTCCCTTGGAAGTCGTGCCCAAAGAGAAATAGACTAGAATAGAGCGCGAAGGCCATTACTCCAAAGAATACTTGAAATCGACTTCCTCTTCTGGATGACGGGGGTTGGTTTCACCTGTACTTATCGATGAATCTTTATGTGATTGATCGAGCACACAACCAGAAAGAATGAAAAAACAAGAAAATACAAGGGCGAGTAAAAAAAAGGATTTACTGAGTACGTCTGTAAGCCTTTATTCAAGCAAGCTTTCTTAGGGAGACAGACGTTTTGGTTCATCTCTGATTCCAGGCGCCGTTCATAGCCCTTGCCCAGCCCAGCCATTCCATCATCGAGTTCGGACCTAGTAAGGGCACTCCGTTAAAGCGGTTGATCACAGAATCCCTAGCTATAGCTCCTGATCCTGATTGCGTTGGGTGTTGTGGAGGGAATGCACGCAGCCAGTCGGTTCTCTGCTGCTTTAGCCGTCCCCGTAGAAAAGAAGGGAAAAAGGAGAGAAAGAACCTCTTGCCACTGTTCTTGCCCCCGCTACTTTCCCCGATATGAATATGAAAGTAATGCTATTTTATGGCACCCGGTCATTTAAGTACCTACAATATCTTACGGCAGCTAAAGCAAGTGACTTAGTTATTCCACAGCATTCCGATCAATACCAGTAAAAGGATCCCCGATCGAATCAGAAATTGCAGAGTTAGGGAGACTTCCTCGCTTAGCTCGTGGCTGCCATTACCAAAGAAAGGGGAAGGTATTAATTAAGATAAAGTCATCATTTCATTAGTGCCATTCTAGTAGTGGAATAGAAACCTCCGCTTGATCCTGAATCTTTTGATCGTCTGATGGCATCCTTCGGTGATTTATGCGCAGCACATAGTTTCCCAACCTCTACATTGAAGTCTACAGCTGGGCTAGCAGCTCCTCCTCCTGCCGCCTATTCAGCTCCTCCGGCCGCCTATGGAAGTAGTAGAGCCACCTAAAGTGCTTTATAGAAAGTAGTCCCATGCATTCCTACAAATGTAAATGGTATCGCTAGACGGTAAGGAAAGAGAAAGGGCCTTTCAGCCTCTGCTTGAGTTCCTCTTTTTTATGTTTATGGTCTTTCTCGAGGCGCTGCCTACCTACAAGGCAAGATCAATTGAACCTTCACCTTAAACTGCGACCGGTCTAAATGCAGGCGCTTCGGGCACAGTAGTTGTTATAGATCAATCCATGGGAGTCTCCGACTTGCTACCCCTTCTCCAGAGCTGCAAAAGAGTTTGACTTCTATTATCTTACGTATAATTTCTAGCAATACTCTTAGTAACTCTCTTTTTATAAGATATTATAAAAAGTCTTTTGGCATACCAATCAGTGAAACTCTAAGCTATCACAGCTACATCCACTCATAAATGCTCCGCTGCTCGGGGAACACTCGTTACGAAGAAAAGGGGAGGTTACTCTCGTCCTACACTAGGTCACCCTCGTCCCTACACTAGCTTCTCCCTCTCCCTACGGTCGAGTTGCCCCGCCCATTTCCTCTCAGACAAGCACGTAACCATCCCCAGTCGAGCTAGCGGCTCTATCTTCTACTGATATCGAGCTAGGTCCAGATAGCTAAATTGATTGTATGACCATTTCTGGACGTTTCTACGGTTTATGGCCAGGGATGCAATCCTATCGATCGATTTCCCTATAGCTTTTTGCCCTCTCGGCGTAAGATTTTGATTGGAAGATTGGGTGAAGCCTAGCTTCTTTCTTTCTTGCCTCTGCCAAAACCAATAGGAATTGGAGCTCCTTCTGAGTAGAATGAGGAGAGTGCAGACGCTTTCACAGATGCCCGGTATCTTCCGGAGCTGTAATCTTTACACACTAAGTAAGCAAGCTTTGGTTGGCTCTATTAACTCAAGATATCCATCATCCCGCGCTATACGGATCGAAGCCTTCCACTTTAGGAATAGGTTTAATTGTTTAATGTGAACGCTAAGGAAGAGAAATCCTTACCGGAAAGCCGGGGAAGTAAGGTTATGAAAGGTAGTTTGCTCGCTCGACCAAAAAAGAAAGATTGAAACAGCCAAGAACAACGAAAACCTTTCAAGCGGACAAAAGCTTTTTAAACCCAGATGATTCCACCAAATCCAATCCTTCAAGAGCGGGGGATAGCAACCAAAGGAAATCGTTCGCAAGGCTAGCCGGTTAAATGGATAAGTCGTGTAACAAACAATCCTTGTTCCTTTCGCCTTGCTGCCTTCGTCTTTCGGCTTTAGGACTAGCTCAGTCTTCTTTAATAAATAGGTATTCAGTGAGTGACTCTTTCCATCTTTAGTTTAGGTTCATTACGGCAGTTGTTAGTTCCGTCTCTTTATCAGTTAATTCGGTATCGTTTATTAATTGCTTTAAGGGCCCCAGGTGCGCTTAAAGTCTTATGATGATCCCTTTGCCCGGTTAAACCATCGGACTCGACTAAGAAATCCATGCCAGAGACTCCTCCTAGTAACCATCCCCGAAATCCAGGAAGGTGTTCTTGAAGACATGGCGGGCTCCAAGCTACACCCTTCTCTGCTACCAAATCATAGATCTTCCAAAGAAGACCAAAGCGAATGAGCTCACTCGATTCGCGTCTGATCCTCCATGATTTCTCATAGACTGATGCGGAAAAGAAGTCACTTAAGGAAACATCCGGTGAATTCGCGACACTCCAGTCTCCAGTACCAATGGACGTACCGAAGCCAATCCTTCATCCAGTTTCTGAGCAAAGACCACTCAAGGAAGTCCCGGACTCTTTTTGTTGGAAATAATTCATCAGGAGCCACCTTAAAATCCGAAGGTTTCGTCTCTTTAAGAAGGGAAGGAAGGAGATAATGAACCTCGAAGATAAGGAAGCGAAAGCTCACTCTGCCAAGCCACAATTCTAATGGATAGTCATTGTGACCCCGAGGCTTGGTGTACATAGCAAGAACCCGCTCAAAGTGACGAGATCTTGTATGACTGAGTTTGGCAAGGACCCTATAACCTGCACCACCTATCCTTACTAAGGTAGAGAACCTTCGTAATGAATGGATATTTTTTACATATAGCCACCATATGGATGATGGTAAGCAAGCAAACAACGAGCAGACATGGCAGATAAATCCACGCGTCCTTCCTTCTTTATAAGAAAAACTAGCATAAACCCCTTGATAATATAGGGCTTTTTGGGATGCAACAGCTTTTCAGTACGAAAATGACCATGAAAAGCGGAAGACTTTCATTTTCTCGGGAATTTTCAATGCAACCCTAATAAAATGGACATCAAAAGTTGCATTATTGCCTTTTCCTTTTTTAGTCAAAGATTTTTCGTTGCAAGACCCTTTTAGTAAATAAAGTGCCGTTGAAACTCAACAAGTTGCTAAAACCCCCTGGGCATGCAGGGAACTAATCATAAGGATAAGACAAGCAAGCTTTTGAAGGGCAAGCTTAAGAGATTGAGGAGGGGCGGGAATGAAGAAGCGAGCCGGATTAGTCTTAGTTATTAGTAAAGGGCGAATGAAGGGACACGACCGGTTGGCGAGCGAGTGTGCTGGTTTGAGAGCTTGATAATTGGATAGTGATGAATCGGGACTTAGTTAGCTATTAATAGAATCCGGAACCGCTCTTCCGTCTTAAACATTCTTTTGAATTGGTGGCTGTTTGTGCTTGGGAAAGGAAATCCCACTGGCTCTTTTGAAGGGGCTGCCTGGTCTTGACTTCCTCGATCTCCATTTGGTAGGCAATCCAGAGGTCGGAATAGAATGCGGCCGAACAGCTTAACAAAGCCCCTGCCCTAATTTCGATCTTAGGTCTTCTTTTAACTTCAGAGCACCACCTGATGGAAATATTTCGGAATGCACATGTCACCCCAGACATTTCACCCGCCAGGTTAGTGGGACAGATTTTGGCTCAGCTTCAACCTCGTGAGAGGTGATTGCACCAGTAGCAAAAGAGATCTCAGGATAAAGAGGTACCATATCATATGTGTAACGAGAATGGACATGACACAGCAAGTTGCTAGTATAACTTGCGGTCTGAAAGCTTTTCAGTCAAGACTGGTCGGGGCTCTGGAGAGGAAGAATCTACATCGATCACGATGCGAGCAAAAAAGAGGGAATTCTCTAATCCGATAGCCTTACAACAAACAAGCTTGCTTAACGCACTAGCTTTGAGTTCCGACTTAAAAGCTCTTATAAGTTCAAAACCAAAAGACAAAGCGCATCGCTCTCACGCTCGTCAGTAAAGTCAGTTATTCGCCTTTTATAAACGAGTGTTGTGTACTAATAGACTTGCTTATCGTAACCGCAAAGAAAGAACGGTTCTATCTATTTTTCCATAAGGGCTGGGGCGCCTTTCGAACGGTATAAGTTACGACTTCGCTTCCGAAAAGATAGATTTTACTGTGATTTACCCGCATCCACTACCGGAAGGAATTGCCTCACTTACCGCCTGCTCTTATTCCCATCGATATGCCCGGAAACAAGAACATTCTTTCTCTCATTCCCTTTACCTTAAGCCTGACAAAGATAGAATGTTTCACTTGCCGTAAAGACTCTATCTCCACAGCCGCCTTCTCTTTCCTTTGCATTACAAACAAAGCGATCCGCTTTCATAACTAATAAGGCGTAAAAGAAAGGAGTCTCGGTATTCGTTCTGACTTCCGCTCGCAAAGGAACAAGATCTGGATTTTACTAGGGCGAGCGCAGTTTACTATGCGAGTGAAGAGATTTAAGCGAGCTAATAGCGAGTGGACTTTGCCCCTCCCTTTCTTTAGACTTGCAGTAAAGCTGAACAAGTTTACTCCGCTTGCACTTGAGCTTGAAGCCTTTTTTTAATCCTAAAGTAGTATAAAAAAATCCCCAAAGCTACAAGAAAGCCGAGACTACAACCGCTACTTGCCCAATAGTACAGCGCCCTCCTTCCTGACTTTACTTTCCTAGCTACCAAGCCCCTCTTCAAACCCTTGCCAGAAGGACGAAAGGAAAGATTCTCCGCGATACCGCTTGAATAACGATAATCGGAGTGAAAAGCCTTAAAGAGAAAGCTTTAGCAACGGTAGGAGTTACTACTTACGCCAGCACCTGACGAGCTTACCAGAACCTTCTCCCGCAACAACAAGAAGAGTTTGGCTTGGACAAGTTCATGATATGAAGAGCCTTTAGATGAAGAACGCCCTACTAATACAAGTCAAGGAGAGGAAAGGACTCAAGATCCCGAGACAACAACGGGTGAAGGTACTACATATAAGCCTTCAATCCGGCTTGATATGCTTTCTCTTCATATAGATATTCTTTTTTTTTTAGGACATGAAGAACGGGAGAAGAGAACAGGGGGTCAAAGTGACGAGACACCGGGATCGCGTCGCCTTACGACACCGATGAAAGTAATTTCTGATGAGGAGGAAAGTAAAATAAAGGGGATGGAAATTGACCATCCTTCAAGAAGTAGGGGGGGAAAGAAAAAGGTGAAGGGGAGGAAGCTGGAAATGGAGACAAAGAAGAAGACGAAGAGAGTTCAAACTCTTTTTTTTAGTTCCGAGGATGAGGAGGATCCAACGAGCTTACCTTATTATTAGAGAAAGGGGAAAGAGTAGGGGGATAATCTATAAGGTCTGGTTCTCTAATGTTGATTCTGAATCTGGCTAAATTCTTATATTGAAATTGCATTCTTCTCAAAGAAATATCCCCCGAAGACGAATTCCATTGAGAGGCAATCATCGCTAGTTTCTCCCGAGGGCGTGGTCCCCCAAGAAAGAATGTATTTCAGTCAATTTAAGGATGGTCGTGGCCGGGGTCAATGAAGAAAACTCCCTTTGAAGCATGAAGGGGGTAGTTTACTACTTGTTAGAGTAAGGTAGTTTACTTGCTCGACCATAGGGAGAGGTAGCTTGCTTACTTAGTGCTTGCACTAAGGAAGCCGCACAATGCCAAATGAGGTCTCTGGGCTTCCCGTGTATTCATCCAAATTAGATCCATGATAAAGTTATGGACACGTCCACAAAACCGAAAATCTTTCGATCCCATGCAGTCAATGCCAATGGGTGTGCTTAAGAGCTGGTGGCAACCGAATACCTTTCACACCTAACCCGGGCTTTTGCCAACAACCTTTCTTTCAAAATCCACTTGGTGAACCTATCCAAAGTCCAGGAACAGCTACAAAGGCTTCAAGAGACAGTGGCTCGAAGCATTAAGAGGAAATAGAAAGATTCGTATGAAGAGGTCCTCAACCCTTAGATTTGGAAGGAATGAGAGGGCCCACATCAAAGGGTAGTTGAACCTACATAGCGCAAAGGGGGATCCCCTTAGGGCAAGCACTAAGCAAGTAAACTACCTTATTCGCGGGAATTTCCTCCCTCCGGTGCTGTCTCCTCACTAAGCGCTCTTCTTGTCGTTTCAACCTTTCCTTCATATCGAATTTGGCCTGAAGTCTTTCTTTAGCTTGATCAGATAATGGTGCTACACTTTTGGACATAGGATTTGATATCACCCAATTCTTCGTTTAGTAACGTAGAACTCATACTACGCTAGTAGGGGCTAATCAAAGTAAAGAGAGTCCAATCTCTGAAATAGAGCTTGGTCTCTCCATACTAAGGCGTAGGTTATGACTTGATCCAATAGAGTCAGAACACCTTTATATCTAAATGAAATGGTGCTCAATGAAACGATCCAGATTCCACACTATGCTGTGGGTTGGGGAGAGAGCTGCTCTGCGAAGCTGGGCGTTCAGTGTTCTTATGGAGGAACCATACTAGAAAGAGAATAGAAAAGGCCTTCACTTCAAAAAAGAGCGAGGGAGTGATGGGCAACCTTAGTCTATATGTTGCTCGTGAGCCGCCAAGTACAAGTCTCGCAACAGTACTGGCGCAAAAGGATCGGTCCTTCACTTGCCGATCGTTCGCGAGTCGAACTCGCTCTCTTGCCACGCCTTTCACTCACTCGCTTGAGTCGGACTCAATCACTTTTTTGTTTGGAGGATCATTCGTTCTTCACTCTCTTTATATTACCCGCGGGGAGCGCAGCAACCAAGGTGCATATTATCATATAGAAACAAGCGAAGCGTAGCGATTCGTACTACCGGAAAAGTTTCGCTAACCGGCAGGCAATAGAGTCCGTCGATATGCGCAAGCAAGCGTAGCGAATCACATAGATAAGCCCCTACCTGCCAGCGCGCGGATAGATAGGGCGAGCGAAGCGCGAAGAGGATGGATGTCTGAGCGGTTGAAAGAGTCGGTCTTGAAAACCGAAGTATTGATAGGAATACCGGGGGTTCGAATCCCTCTCCATCCGCGAAGTCATAAGTTATCTCTTGCGTTATCTATAGATAGGAACGAATCGGATCGACTCGACTGAATGGGTAGCTTGTGTTATGATGTAGACGGAGGTTCTTGTGTTATGATTTAGTTAGGACTTTGTCTCCCTTTCGTTATCTTCCGCTCCCCGAAGGATGAGAGGTCTGCAACTAATAAGAAAAGGCTGGGGCGAGTTACCTCATAGCAAGCAAGCACTGGTGCGGTGCTACTGGCATGGGCCTCTACCCCTAATGTTAGTAGCGTAGACCCGCCTCGGACAACTAAGTGAACCGGACACGGACAAGGATTTTGGGCTTTCAAGGGTTCCCAAGAGTCTGAGGAATAAAGATTAGATATTATGTTATAACCTGAAAAACAGGATACCTGACAAGAATGGAAAGCTCAACACCAAAAAGTTAGGCTATCCAGGCAAAAAGAGAGAGATCGACCTAGAAGCTGGAATAGAGATTCTGACCATAATATATATGACAAATGTGCTCGACAATTCGAATGAAGCCTCTACTTCAGGCACGAAGGACGATGAAATCCCATAAGACTACATTGAAGTTATGCCTACACCAGAAAAGTTGGATGACGGTACTACCAAACCAAGTCCACGATTTTCGAGCTAGAAGAACTGGACATTGAAGAAAATCAAGAGCTCACATACCTCAGCAAGGAACTCACTTATGAGAAAATAGAACAGTACATTGCACTATTGATACGGAAAATCTTTTTTATTGCCTGGAACTACAAGCAGATGCCGGGAATTGGACCCTAAGATTGCAGTACACAGGCTAGGGTTGTCCTCAGACCAAGAGACATACAAAGAGCCACCTAGGAAAATGTGCCAAGAACTTGAAGATCAGGTCTGCGTTGAGGTCGACAAATGGTTCGACGTGGACTTTATATAGGAAGAAAAATATCCGAGCTGGATCTCCGTGCCGGTAATAAAGAAAAATGAATCAAAACAAAAGCAGTTAAAGGGTTTCAAGAAATACAAAATCTACATAAGAAGAAGAGAAAGAATAAGAAGGTTATCGAATGATTACTTTGTTGAGACTGTGCTCTGGCCGGAGTGAAGATCATCAAGAACACGAGGGATTGAGAGCAAAGACAAGTGGGTTTCGCCATTGTTTGTGTGATGTGATCAAGAAAGCTAGGGCTTTTTTGGGGTGTTCTTGGAAAGGAGAATGAAAAGAGAGAGAAGGAGATGGTTATTCTGTTTTGGTTTCTGTCATGAAGTGGTGAAATACATTGCTTCTATCGTAGTGTGTTTGTGAGGATGAAAAGTGTGTGAAAAGGAAAGAGACTACATGAGCCTTCCAAAAACAAAAAGACCAGAGCATACCGGATTGAATGTAACGAAGAAAGTGCAAAGTCACTAGTCCCGCTAATATTTAATATGATAATCGGGTTATCATGGAAGGTCTGAATTCTCTTTAGCCTTCGAGCCTGAAGCTAGACAAAAAAAGAAGAGAAGGGCAGGGGACTGTATTTAATGAATGTGTAATGCTGTCTGACTCGTGTGGTACTTCACCTAGGAGGTGTCCTAATCAAAAGATTACCTTCTCTATCCCCGACGAAACCTGGCGAAAAAGAAGTGAGATGGACGTTACTTTGGATTGAGAAAATTCTCTATTGTTATAAATAGACTTTTCCCTAACCTAAAAGTGGCACAATTCCCTCTGATGAGCAGCAGGATGTTGATGTCCGAAATATATTCCTGACGTGAAGCGAAAGATGCACCGATTGATTCTGATCGCCCTTTGTTGTTTTCTCGGTATGAGGTTGGAACCCCCAAGTCATGGTTTTCAGCTGTCTCTTTCGCCTATTGGCCGGCATGGTAAGCAAGTATAATTGCCTCCTTCCTTCCTACGCTAAGAATGCTTGGCCTCCTTCTAGTCGCTCCGATTTCATACTGTCTCGGTCGTATTTCTTTAATTGGATTAGCAGACCCTACTCTTGACTCTTGAGGGGAGGGGGAGTCTGAGGTCAGGGGTCGGTGCTGATTTTCCTGATGTTACTGATGTTGTTGATTTTTCTTTCGCTAGAGTGTGAATCATAGGCCGGGTGTAATTATATATATATATCATATATCTGATATCTAGTGGAGTAGCCTCTGTGCCACATATACTGGGCGATTTAGTTCGTTCGGGACACGTGGGCCAAGAAGCTCTAGGCAATTCTCACGATCACGGTCGATCATGGTTCAACTCCATGTCGTGAAAGTTAAACCAATCATTTCTTTCATCAACATCACTATCTCTCTTTCATCGGTAGGCTTGCTTCACCGGTACGGCTCATCGGCTTATTAATGACTAAGCGGAGTCAGGAGTCGGAGAGGCATTGGATTAAGTTAGAAGTAACTAGAACGTTATTATAAAAAGGGGTATAATTAAATAAAGTCATTCGTACCCTACTATTTCAATCAAATACCGCTGGCAGATCCTGGTAATTATTATCTAAGTGGCACATCTGTCCTTTGCACCTCTCTATATGTATGTGCTTTATTTAGTATAGAAAGAGAAAGAGATTCGTCTTGAAAAATGCTTGGTCATTGGATTGAAGTGCGCGGTAGATTCTTCTGACCGAACCGCTCTTTCTTTCACCAAATATGCTCTTCCATTGATTATGTAAGTTCACTTTTTTTCAGGAAACCGCGATCAGGAAAACATGAAATAGGGCGCTAAGAAAAAAAAGTCTCTACCAACATGAAGCTCGTTGCCAGGATAGATCGAATGTAATAACGTATTGTTACAAGTTTCTCTTTTATTTCAGTCTTTAGAATCAGCCGATAATGGAGACAGAGAGATAGAAAGTGTGCAGTGAGGTGACCGAAGGGAGGACTCTTTTCACGAATCCAACTGACATATCGGATCTTGCCATTGCCAGGAGCATTGATGCCGAGAATGCCCTCTTTGCTGCAAGTGAATCAGAAGGGGTTCTTTTCGCCTAATCGGTTATTGTGCTAGAATCGATTGTGGAAGCTCAATGAAAATTATCGTAGTGTAGTTACAGTCAACACAGTAGCTGTAAGGTGAACTTTGTCCTTTATCTATATAATAGGCTGAAACTGCGCTGAATGATAAAGCCTTATTTCCATGACTTTCCGGACCAACCAACCGGCGATTTACGACAAGTCTCTCTTCATTTTTTTTGGGGGAGCAAAGCAGTAAAAGAATGAAGGAAAGGATAATGATTTATTTTTTTCTCAATGTATGGCAATCTATTATGAATTTTTTTATTAAGAATGGAAAAAACGAAAGATCACCGTATGTCGATGAACAAGTAATTAATGTTCCAAAAGAGGAAATGATGAAACGTATAGCAGAGATTGTTAAAAAAGCTAGCGAGGATGACTAAACAGTCATTTAATTTAGTAAGGAGGGTGGGGATTATAGTGTTTTGGCGGAAACGCGACCGGATGTAGTCATGTTAGTTTTGCTTTTCTTGTGCATGACGAACCGGGTGAACAAAGTCACGATCAGAATGCAAGCAAGGTAGTTCGCTGGGTATGTCTTTTGATCCCAGGGGTGCTGGTTCGAGTCCAGCTCGTGACAAGACCTTTGTTTAATATCTCGGCGCCTCTTCTCCTTAGACGGATGACTCTCCCATGATCTGAGACAGCCTCTTTTTCCTAGTTAGGACATTACATTGGGAGGAGAGATTCACCCCGACAGGAGATCCCATCTCTCTTATGATTTCTCGAGTTACAGGGAAAGATCACGGCTGCATTTAGGAGTGAAAGCAGCCAATTCTTTCTTCTCTTATGAAATTCACGATCTCCCCTTGAGAACGCACAGAACAGTTACTAAATCATACCCTTTGGATGTTACATATCTGATACCTTTTGGTCCCTCACGGAACACTGGCTATATCATCTAGCCCCATGTCAACCAACCCAACTCCTCCTGCCGCTATGCATCCTATTGGGACGCTTCGAATTTTTGTTCTGCCAAGGTCTAATCGTTCTGACGTAGTCTAAGTCTTCGAGGGGAATGCCGACTGCCGAAGTTGAAGCTGAAACCGATGATGTTAACTGGCGATGCAGATTCCGAAGCCGTGGCAAAAAATCTTTCCCCTGTAGAAAGAAGTGTCTCCGAACAATCTCTGATGAGCTGACCCTATCTGAGGCTGTCGACTTAACTGCGCCGAATCTGGAGGTCTGCTTTGATCCGAGTCTTCCATGGCCTGATCGTGCTCATATTGATCCGGAGGAAAAAACCTGCCCCAAAGGCTATGCTCTGCCAAAGCGGTGCCCCTTAAATGTGCTCTCATCAGATAGAATTAAAGTAGTGAGAGTCTAGGTAAGCCCGGGGAGCTATGGGGGTCGGAGTGGTCTCTCTAGTCATACCAAGTAGCTATATGAATTAGGTTCATTTCCTTCTCGATTCAATCTTTAATTTCGTTTGATTTTTGGTAGAAAGCCTATGTCATGGCAGTAAAATATCTCTTTTGGAACAGAGCTTTAAGCCTTTAGCACATAAATAGCAATAGCAGTCAAATCATCCTTTTGATTTGAGCCCACTTCCATACTGATTGGAATAGCCAAAAATGCACCTTTCCCCGCTATCACTTTCTAGAATTCTTTCTGATACATGCTCCGAGAGGGTTAGCCCCGGCTATCAAGATGAGCTAAATGGTCACACCAGTGTACTATGCCAAAAGGAAATTTTAAAGATCTCGGTGGTCTTGTGAGTGGTTGAAAAACTACGATTGCAGTTTTCTTTAGGAAGTCCCATAGCAGTGAGGCTTAACAGACAAAGAAAACGGTGGATACTTCCACTAGTTGGGTAGAAGGTGACGACCCTAATGAATCGACTATGAAGGTGGCTGTTAGCTACATCAGCGCTCAAATTCTTTCATCGTCCCTGGCATCGATGATCAACCCCGGGCACATTTAGGTTTTGATCTTCGGCCATCCTGGTCCTCAGGACCCAACACAATATTATTCATTCTTATATATTTCCTTTAAAAGATGCAAAAGGTGTTGATACGTCCTATCCACATAGAAAGCTTACCCTCTTCCACGCATTACCGGTGGATGCTACAGCCGCTAACACTTTGGCTGCAGGAGGGGAATGGTTAAGTGAAACTCTCGACGTCTTGTTTGGTAAACGGGATGTTTACCCGGGCGCCGTAGTCTTGCCTAACCGTTCGGTCGGAGATACCTTTGTATGGTATAGCAAGCAGTTTAGCTACTTGTATCGATTTGCCACAGTGTGGTTAGATACAATGCGATGGCAGCCGCGGCTTGGTAGGATGTTAATGAAGGTCGAGGGAGCAGGGAAGAAAAGGTTATTCCCTATTGACTCACCCTTGTATCAGGCCTCGGTACGGCCTATACATGATTGGGCCATGACGGTTTTGGCAAGGTTAAAAATGGATGGTACCTATAACCAGACCCAACCGTTGGAGTACCTTATAGGAAAGAAAAAATGATTTTCTTTTGATCTCAAGGCTGCTACCGATTCCTTACCAGTTATCCTGACGTCCTGTATGATTGCAGGGTTGTTCGGAAATCCCTTTGCAACTTCCTGGACGTTCATACTTTGTTCTGTAGTCTTTCAATTACCATATTTAGATAAAAAAGGCTATAGGTCATCGGTTGTGACGTTCACGAAGGTAGTTTACTTACTTAGTGCTTGCGCTAAGGGCTAGGGTTGCTTTCTCTGTTGGTTGAATTGGCCACTAGGTGGAATCAGACCTTCGGCTCTCGATTGCTGCTGGATTACCTATGTCGCTTGCGTTAAGCTTTCTTCGCTTTCAGTTCTCGGAGATGCACAGGTCGTGGATTCCAAAGCCTAACAAGCCAGGCCCTATAACACCATGCAAGAAGGACCTCATTGTCATGGAAGCCCTTTCCTTACTCCTCAATATAGTCTATGAGGACGTCCTTCTGACCCACTCTCATGGCTTTAGGAAGGGGAGAGGACCCATTACCTTCTTCGCGCATGTTGATAGTTGGGGGACAGTAGATCGATTTTTCAAAGCAGACATTGTTGGTTGTTTTGATAACATTGATCACACTCTTCTAAATAGAAGAATTGGTTTAGATATGGGTGAGAGCAGTGAGGGCTTTTGTAACTCAATTTTTCAGCTTTCTAAAAAACGGAAATAAGAGATAAAGAAGGTAAGACTTATGGCTCCTGTATAAAAGGGCAGCCCGTTGTATCCCGTCTTAATGAACAGCTTTCTTCACCAACTTGATGTGAAGGTGCAAGACTTTATGAGTAAAGAAGCGAGAATTAGGTATGTGCGCTACGCTGACGATATACTTTTTGCTATTAAGGAAGGAGCCAACTCAGAAACGGTAAGCCAAGGGTTCAAGCAATTCTTTAATGAGGTCTTGACTGAGCTCAAACTGGAAGCAACTAGTTTTGAGCTCGTTCGAGGAATAAGCAAGCCATGCTCTACCTTAGTTCTCGGAGTCCTAATATAAATTCGTCCGGACAGAAACTTGGAGTTAAGGGCAGCCATTAATAGGTTAAAAAACAAATTGTTTCAATCAATCGACAACGACATAAGGAAGATACAAGGCAAACGCGTAAAACACTTTGAGAGAGCGCTCCTTCCCCGAGTATTCCAGTATCTCGCTCTCTCAAAGTGTTGTTGCAATGCTAACGAGGTACTAGCTTTTCTACAGAATTCGTACATTCAAAAGTACAAGTTGTATCTTCAACTACATAAGAAGAAAAAGCCCAAGGGTAAAGGCGACACCGAAAACCTCCTCAACTTAAAAAGTATCAATACGCGTTTAAAGCATTTCCAACTATAATTGCGTAGGAAAGGAATTCATTGATTTCGAACAACAAAAAAAGGAGGTCCATGAGCACTAACTTTCTTCTCTTACCCTTTTTTTGGAAAGGAATGCTGCTATAAAGGAGGCGGAATTACAGTTCAGTTAAAGTATAATGGCAGGATAGCCGCCGCTAACTAAATTCACACAATTTTCGTATAGAAACAACAGCACCAGTACGGCTTTTAGAGGGCCCTCTCCTCTCTTCTATTACTTGTTTGAGTTCCCCCGTCTCCCATCCTCTTTTCAAGTCCCACTCTTTTCCCGGTTAACAACGGCGGACCCTCTTAGTTATGTTAAATAGAGTCCCATCTAAGGGAACAGAACTTTTTAGTATCAAAAAGTCACATGGCAACCTATGCCCGAATCACATTCTTTTTTATTTAAGTTATCTTCTTTTATAGTCTTTTCTTTATTGGCTTCATCCCGTCCGTCCCATTACATCTAGTGCGTGTCATACTTTTTGGGTATAAGCCCTTAGCGCAAGCACTAAGCAAGTAAACTACCTTTTTCGCTAAACCAACAAGGCATTCCATTGAATGAAGCCCACTTCCCTCCTAGAATAGAAAGCCGCTTTCGGGGGAGAACTCTTGCTCACAGGCTCCCTGAAACCAAGAGACGAGACAGAAGATGCATAAGATGCAGAGGATACTATGGATTCAGAGTGAGCCTCTATCCTAGAGAAGAGAGCACCTTCAACCGACAAAGCACTTATTTCCCGCTCTTCCTGCTTGGCCAAGATGTGTTAAACGGAGCCTTCTTTAAAAATTTCTCTAAAGGTGGATAATGGGACTACAGGTCTGCTGCTTTGACTTTTTCTTTTTAGGAGAATCAAAAAATGTCGGCGAAAAGTAAAAGGCGGAGAATCCCTCGAAAAAAAGGCGGCAAATCGCGCAGAAGCTCTTTATTACTTTTTGCTGCGCTTGAACTGCAAGAAGAATCCAGGGATATTGTGTACCTAAATTCCACTTAAGGACCAAGACAAGCGGAGCCCAGATCCTGTTGAGGCAGAGTAAGAGGTAGTTTAATTGCTCGACCATAGGGAGACGTAGTAAAATTGCTTACTTAGTGCTTGCACTAAGGAATGATTCGCGATTCCCAGATAGCAATAGCAATGCGGCTAAAGCGATGCTAAGCGCACAGACAGAGAAAAAAAGGGATTGATTTCGAACGGGATTCCCCAATTGCAATGGATTCGCGAGCAGAGCCAAGGAACTGATGTGTAGCATCGGGGCCGCGGGATCAAGCTTCGGGCTAGCTTAAGAGTGGTCGAGCTTGTTCTCACCCTATGAGAGAAGGATCGGGATTAGCTCATTCACTCCTAAACTCATTCAGCGTCTGGGGACGGATAAGAATTACAGAGGGGCGAGATACTTTCTATACTGGTTGTCGAAAAAAGAAGGAAAATCCTATCCCTGTAGGAGTGCTTGAAAGGATATTACTATGTGGTTGTCAAGCTCGTATCTCAGAGTAGAGGGTAACGAAGTCGCTCGACTGAAAGGAGAGGGTAACGAGACGGAAGATGTGATAGTTCGGGGTGTCAACTAGAGCAAGCTATCCCGCATGGAACGAGAAACTCACGCCCAGTAGAGCTATATGCGTTCAGAGCTGCGGCTTGCATAGAGCCGGTCTCCCATGAGCGTAAGATCCTATCGTCTATAGACATGACTCCACTTTAGAGGAAATAACATAGGGACAGACAAGCTCTTAGGGTAGGGTTAAAACTACTGAAATAGCCTGATCGTTATGTCTAAACTTCTTCCAGATTGAATGAGTTAATGAGATAATCCTTCTATGTCTCACACGGCAGATAACTCAGTTAGATAAAGGTAGTTTACTTGCTTAGTGCGAAACCCTGCCTGTCTCATGATAGAACGAATTGGGCAACCTTAGCAGCTTCTTCTTGTTTAGCGAGGAAAGCCTGTTACGAGTAAGTGGAGGGGCGCAGAAATAGCTAGAACTGAATGCGGAAAGTATGGGAAAACATCTCGTAATGTATTTAACCAGAAAATAGATTATGCTCCTGCGAAAGTATCTACTCGTTACGGAATCTTAGGTGTCAAAGTGTGGATTTCATATAAAAAAAAAAGGGACGTGCTATATCCGAAACGGACGAAATATAGTAAATATCGTAAAGGCAGATGTAGTAAGGGTTGCAAACCGGACGGTACACAACTTGGTTTTGGGAGATATGGCACTAAAAGTTGTAGAGCTGGTCGTCTTTCATATCGAGCCATTGAAGCAGCGCGTCGGGCTACAATCGGACAATTCCATCGTGCTATGAGCCGAAGAAATAGTAAGATATGGGTAAGAGTTCTCGCAGATCTCCCTATTACCGGGAAACCTACAGAAGTAAGAATGGGAAGGGGAAAAGGAAATCCTACGGGTTGGATCGCTCGTGTGTCCACGGGACAAATCCCATTTGAAATGGATGGTGTGAGTTTGTCAAATGCTCGACAAGCCGCTACATTAGCGGCGCATAAACCATGTTCGTCAACCAAGTTTGTTCAGTGGTCGTAACGTAATTGGTTAGCGGGGAAAACCGGGCCGGGATTCAAAAGAATTAGGCGAAGTGTTTGTTCCTGAACGACGGAAGTGGAAAGACACTAAGGGAGAGGGATATATTCCTTGATTTTAGTAATCGCCGAGATTGTACGACGAACCCTTTTGTTCCAGGTGTACGACCCTGATACGTTACGGTTTTGATCCGCCGGCCCGGTTTATAAAGTGATAGTAGTAAGAATAAATAAGAAAGATAAAAGCTCAGATTCAGGAAAGGAGGCTTTATGGGAGAAAGGAAGAAAAGTATGTATGTATCTGGGGGGGTGGGGGTGGAAGGAATTGGCAGAATTCTTTTAGGTCCCAATGAGGGGGGACCGGGTCATGCGACGGATGCAAGCTAGACTTTTAAGTAAAAAATCCAAGATTTCATAGAAGAAGGAAAAATCGACGTGGTGGATGAACAGGAAGCTCCTAAGAACCCCAACGATAAAATGGGAGTTTTTAAGAACCCGCTCCCTAGTCACGCTCTGGTCTCAACATGCTGGGCCGAGGAAGTGTCCGATTTCCAACAGCCCCCTACCATCACTACAATTAAAGCTATTAATACTCTCTGGCTTTGTGAGGAAGATCCCTCCCACTGGATCATCATGACCCCTACGTTCCGGCTTTTCAAAAGGCGATCCGGAAGAAGAATTCAAAAAAGGGATAAGGCTGCAAGAAAGAACCTAGAGAGGAAGTTCCGCCGAAACGAAAGAAGAAGAGGAAATGCCGCTCAAAGGAGAAATGCTGCCGGAAGAAGAGGAAATAAGACTCGAGTCTCTGGAAATGTTTCAAGAGGGAGTTCCATGGGAAGAGGAAAATTAAGAAAAAGAGAAAGAAAAGAAGAAGATTGAATGGATTATCCCGAACCCGCCTCCGCCGCCGTCGCACGAACCATTTATGATGACCGCGTCTGGGTGGATTGTGGTGCTACCATTCCTTTAGGATACCGTTCGGCTTCAGTAAAAATTCTTCCCCTTTAGTTTTTATAGATATTGAGTTTGTACGGTAACTCAACTTTGAGTATGGAATTTACTTTGTTGGTTGAGTGGAGTTACGGTAGTTCAATCTATAAAGGAAGGACTGGAAAGGCAGACTCGATCCTTTCAGTCTCGAGGGATGGCTATTCCTGTTCTGACTGGCCGGGACTCAAACTCAAGGACCTGTTCTAAGGCTGGGAATTGAGCTCTTCAATGGCCTCCCTATGGCTGTTTTGAAGGTTCCTTTCCCCAGACCCCGGGGGGAGGAGCTGTAGAGAAGGCAACCGCCCTCGCCCGAGGGTAAAGAGCATCAATAGTGAGTTCTCTACTATATAAAGAGCTATAAAGAATCTAGAAGGGTCTTTTAAGAAGCCTTAAGGATAAAGAAAAAGAGAAGTAATAGGAGTCTAATAAGGATAGCTACGATAGAAGAGTTCCGACCAGAGATACAGTAACGAAGGAAACAAACTAGCTGTTTTTAAGCGATCTCGATCTCGCTTCCGCTCCGGGCAGTGAAGAGAGAAGACGGAAACGGATTCTCTCTTGCTTTCGTTCCTCTATCCGTGGTAAGAGTGAATCCCTTTCGGTATCCTCACTTGATCTAACCTAAGAACTTGATCAAAATAAGACTTCGGACCGGAATAACTTTACTTTATCATTCCTCCCCCCTGTAATGTAAAGTGTTTTTTCTCCTCGCTTCGTTCCTTTACCTGCTCAACCAAGATTTCTCTTCCTGTAAGAACAGATGCTAGCACTAATAACAGCTAAGTTGTCCAATCTGCTCATTAAGAGAAATGAATGCAAGTAGGTAAACAACAGGGAGTCCCTGACTTCAAGACACATGGTGAAGAGCACCGGTCAAGCTCACACACAAGAGGGAAGGAACGAAAGATTGATTGATCTGCTGCTAGTGCTTGTTGTTAAAGTTAAAGCAGCTTTCTGTTTTCTCTTAATGTTACAAGGTTGATCTAAAAATCGTAAGTATAGTTACGGTTGTTTCCCCTATGAGTTGAGCTAGAAGCAGTTAACAAGATTCTCAAGTTACTGTTTTTAATTCAGGGTAAATGTTCAGTGGCTATCTTCTCGACTGTCTGCTTTACGGAACGAACTCAAGTGTGATTGAAGTAGCGAGGTTCTGAAAGAAAGGGGCTCCTCCCCACAAAAGCTCTACTGAGCTGGGCACAGAAAGACTGTCTGTCTACTCTAAACTTCAAGATCATGAGAGGGAGTTCCGTTCTCATTCATTCGACTAGACTGAGCGAGAGATTGAGTGTGAACAGCTTCCTATCAGACTACTAGTTCAGTCAATAATCCTCGTTACTAGGCTCGGGCCCAGGTTCTCTGAGTAGACGGGTAGGGGCTTGCTCCGCTCCGTAGTCGAACACTTGGTGCGACCGGATGCTAGTGCGCTTATCTCACTCAATCTTTCTGACGTCTGGGTGCGAGAAGCAAAGGTTATGAAATAAAGGCACCGAAGGTGTGCAAGGTAGAAGGAAAGGTAAGACGAGACATCTACCGAACATCACTTCCAAGCTTCACATTGGGGAGATAAAGTGGATTTGTTCAAGCGTACAATGAACATGTGAATGAACATAGAATATTAGCACATGAATTCTAGGTAACCGTCTACTCTTTCTGTCTAGAGGACAGAGCCCCGAGCGCTAACCTAAAGGCCTAAGTGGAGGCATTCCTCTGCTAGTCCTACTCGTGCTTTCGCTTGTCTTTCCGGCCTCACTTGATCGGGCTGTATTTCCTGACCTGACTGACCTCTCGGGTTACCACTGGACTGTGAGGGCTGCTTACAGCTCCAAACCAAAGAGGAATCCTTTGGCCTGCAAGCCGATGCTTTGACTGCATTGACCACTTGGTGGGGCTGCTGCTTACCGAAGCCTCTTTGCTGACTTTTTCAATCTGGTTAAGGTCGACGAAAGCCCTTTCTTGTGTCTGACCTTTCTCCGATATCTGAACCACCTAAGCCAAAGCCATCGTGAGAAACAGTGGTGAAGCTGGGTTCTGAATGAAAACAGAGCGAGCAGGGAAGAAGAAGGAAGGGGAAGGAAGTGACATACTTCATGTACCCGCTGTTGTCTCCATAAGCGCTGGTGCTCTAATACTAATTACTAATAGGCATTCGCGGACTAATCTTGTCCGCCTTTTAGGTTGTTGCGCCTTATCCGCCTCTTTGAGGTAATTACCAGTCTTAGTTATAGCAGTAGGAATGTGATCTTTGCCTTATCCGGATCTATCTACACTGTCTCAGCTCGTGCAAAGCGGTAACTATCTGAAGGAAGGGTACGGAGTTGATCCTCGCACCGAACTCTAAGCGCTAGTTGAACCTTCTTCGGTCTCTTTCAGCGGCGGGGACTCTCTTAAAGATGGTATTCGTTGCGCTTTCCTCTGACAGTTATGCCCCAAATGAGGGGGGGCAACCGCAAGGAGAGGAGGCTGGCGGTCAACCTCTCGGGGGCATGGGGCCGGCATCACCCCTGTGCGGCCCTTGGTTAACTGTCTCGTTTCCTCCCGTCATATTCATTATCGTTCCGTCAAAGATCCCGAAAGCGGCTAGAAAAAAAACCAAAAGGAGCCATCCTTCACGGGCTAAGCCCCTACTCAACAGGACTTTTCTCCCAAGAGAGAACCCCATTTTCGAAAGTAGGGACTGAAAAAAATCCATTGAGCCGAGTTTCAGACAAAGAAGATAGAAAAGACTGGACACTGTTGCTACAAAGAGGAAAGGCATCGCAGCCTTTGGCCCTATCTTAAGAAGCGATCGAAATAACTCTTGCATGTTCACAGCAGTTAAGTAAATCAGCTTCCACCACCACAACCTCAGCGGTCATGATGACAACATCCCCCGCAATTCAACTTGAGGGTTACCGGTCAAGGTATATTAAGGATTGGGCGAATAGTAAAGCTCGAGAATGCCGCTACCACGTTTTTATTTGATAGGGGGGAGTATTGGCAGGGGGTTAAAACCGCCCTGGATGAAGCGACCTCTCAGGGGGAGTATAACCGCCTACTGGATTTCGAAAATAGGGATCTCCGGATTCGGGAGCAGAGGCATTCGTGCTATTGCCTTTTCGAACAGGTGCTTTCTGAGCATCCGTCCTTGGCGGAAAGAGCCCCCTACGATCCTAAAGAAGTCTTTTTTGATTTCGTTTCCGAGGCGCGGAACGGGCTGGACGCCCATCAGGAGTGGAGCCCTCGGGAAAAGGACTTCCGAGAACTAGAATTTTTAAGTGGACTTCAAAAAGGCCTCCGAGAAAGGGGCGCCAACTCACTAGTTTTAGCTCGGATTCTGCGGCTATAATAACATCATAGCCGATCCAATTCAATAGCTTAGGTTCGATCCACTAGCAGACAAAGAATTATGTAAGAAAGAGAGGCGTGATGTATCGCGCAGTCTCCCAGCATCAATTGCAAGTGATATGTGTGTGCCCCCCGTTGTTGAAGTCTCTTGCGGGTATTGTTTGATCTCTGGCTGTGACTCCTTCTTTCTCCCACGCTTTCCGTTGGTCAACAACCAACCACAACTCACTATAATTCTTCACTAATCCTACAGGCTTGACGGAGTTAAGCTGTCTGGAGGGAATTTTTTTGTATCAATCTATATCTATATGTTTAGACGAATCCTTTCGTTTGATGAACCCTATCTTCAATCAAGTTCCAGCGACAATATCGCTTTTCTTGAGTCCCTTTTGAATGATTTGACCATAAGCGGAGTACAAGGTGAAGCCTATACGGAGGCTCTGGAGCTAGCGGGGCTGGTCCCCAGCCCACTTGAGCAATTTGCCATTCTCCCATTGATTCCTATGAATATAGGAAACTTGTATTTCTCATTCACAAATCCTTCTTTGTTTATGCTGCTAACTCTCAGTTTGGTCCTACTTCTGGTTCATTTTGTTACTAAAAACGGAGGAGGAAACTCAGTACCAAATGCTTGGCAATCCTCGGTAGAGCTTATTTATGATTTCGTGCTGAACCTGGTAAACGAACAAATGGGTGGTCTTTCCGGAAATGTTAAACAAAAGTTTTTCCCTCGCATCTCGGTCACTTTTACTTTTTTGTTATTTCGTAATCCCCAGGGTATGATACCTTATAGCTTCACAGTTACAAGTCATTTTCTCATTACTTTGGGTCTCTCATTTTCTATTTTTATTGGCATTACTATAGTGGGATTTCAAAGAAATGGGCTTCATTTTTTAAGCATCTCATTACCCGCAGGAGTCCCACTGCCGTTAGCACCCTTTTTAGTACTCCTTGAGCTAATTCCTCATTGTTTTCGCGCATTAAGCTCAGGAATACGTTTATTTGCTAATATGATGGCCGGTCATAGTTCAGTAAAGATTTTAAGTGGGTTCGCTTGGACTATGCTATGTATGAATGATCTTTTATTTTTTATAGGAGATCCTGGTCCTTTATTTATAGTTCTTGCATTAACCGGTCCGGAATTAGGTGTAGCTATATCACAAGCTCATGTTTCTACGATCTCAATCTGTATTTACTTGAATGATGCTACAAATCTCCATCAAAGCGGTTATTTATTTATAATTGAACAAAAGCGAGGTTCTGAAAGAAAGAAGGTCCATTTTTCCACGTAGTTCGTCGGTCAAACCAACGATTCTCTTCTCAAAGTAATAGAGAGATCTTTTTCTAGTTAGACTTCTATCAATGCAATGAAAGAACCATCCCTTCCTATTTGTTTGTCCTGTCAGATAGAAAAAAATAAATTTTAAGCCCTTCTTTACCACTTTAGGGGGTGGGGGTGAAGGGGGGGTTTACATACAACCGAGGCAAAGTGGTTTATGAATGAAGGGATCGAAGAGATTATGGCGGATCTTCCAAATGGGTCTCTTCTTTTTTTTATCATTCCCTTCGCTATAATTTTTTCTTTAATTAGAGTGGGGCGTATACCTCAATTAAATCTTGAGACGACTCCCACTCTAGTTTTGGATACACTAAGGGATCACATCAGTTTTCAGCTAGAAACTTTATTACAGCTGTTTTATGGCGAAGAGTTTCGATTGCCCGAGGAATTAGGCATCGAAACCATTGGGGAGCATATCTACGGAGGTATTAACGACTTAACAACCTTACAAGAAATCCTCCTGGATCTATTAAATCAGGGGATACAAAGCCCCCATTTTCACCAAGCCATCCATTTGGTTATTCAGCATGGGGTGTAATCCCTATGTTCATTATTATATCCGTAAGCAACTTAGTGCAACATGGCAAATTTCATCGAAAGGAATCAGCAAAGAAAAGAAAAAGTCGATACAGGTCATTTGAAAAGCAAGAAAGTAGCACACTAGTAAAGGCACTCGATTAGCCGGCAAAAGCCCTCTCCTTAATGATGTTCTTAGCTTTTTAAAAAGGAATTTTTAGAGGTTGGATCAATAGCAATAGTAGACACGCCCAGATCCTTTGCGCTTGAACGTGGTGAGGAAGGAAGATGCCCACTCCTGTTTTTGCGGCGTAACGACTGGTGCGAGTCACACATACTACCTACGAGTCTCATTCTCTCGCATTCGTCCTTACCTGTGTTCTATTCTATTGATCCAGTTTAGGCAGCTTTCAGTCTCTATAAACAAAATGGAATATCTTTTCCACAAGGTTTAGAATCCTAAATGCCATCTTTGGCTGTTCTGGCTGTGAACGAATTCCCTATTTCGTAATAGAAAGGGACTTATTCAACATATGGCTATGAATCAATACCCGGATAAGCCCTTACAAGCTGTGAGGTATTAAGGGCAATGCTAGTATGGGACTTCTTATCCCTATTGGAGAGAAAAGAATAGGCAAGCTGCTTGGGGCTCCCTGGGTTTGCTAGATTGGACACAGATATTATACCGTGGGGCACGAAATCCTTATTCCTTATCATTAATAGCCTAAAATGTTATTAGCTTATTCAATTCCCTAGGAATTAGTCATAGCGGGCATATCTCCATCTCCTAGTTATAGTTCGAGGAGAAAGGAAGAAGGAGCAGCTATTGAAAAAAGGAAAATATCATCCCAAGAGTGCGAAAGACGGCTATTCCTCAGGCAAGGAGCGCTTCCTCTAGAGAATCTGGAATATGTCCGAACGGATTTCCCCGATACCGGAGCAGCTAAAGGAAGTGAAACTCTCCGAGGAGGTTTAATCAATAGGAATAGGCAGATAATGCCCAATAGGGTCTTTGGCCGTTTTATCATCTATAGAATAAGCTGTTTTCGAATAAGCTGGAATCGGTTGTTCAAAAAGGGATTGCACTCAGGCTGGATCACTGACTGGATGTCCGAGGGTAAGGTAAGCGTGTGGAATAAAGATAAAAGGCTTTTCGCTTAATGTTATTTGCTGCTGCCGCATAAGATGAATGGGAAGCTAATTAAGCTATTATTCTTTCCTTTCCGCGACATGAAAGCTAAGATGTGAGTCTTGCAGCTATTATCTTTTTTAGTGCAAGTTCCGCTTAAGAATCTTATTGACAAGTCTTCTTCCAGCGGATGAAGTCAGGATAACAGCTATTTGACATGAAGTACAGCATTGCGATAAAGTCTATATAGAATAGAAAGAAAACCTTTGGGGCGAAGAAAGAATGAAGCGACTGAGTCTGCTCCTGATTCTAGCGAAAGTTCCTCGAGGATAGGAAAACTTCCCCGAAGGCAAGGCGGGAAGGTGAGCCTACTAAAGGGAAAGGAGGCGCTGAGGCGACAACCCCATAAAGGAAGGGCACCGCTCAAACTGTCTAAGGCTTAGCGATTAGAGAAGCGAAGCAGGCTTACTGAGAGAAAGATATAAATAGAAAGGCAAAGAGATAGGCAAGCGATAAAGCGCATAGCAGCACATAAAAACAAAGACCTTCACGCGACGACCACGCCCGACGGGAGATGGGTGTGTGTTTGCAAGGTAACAGGCTATGACACCGATCAAGCTTAAGAATTTGTGCTGGAGGGCGGAGGCTGTAGTTCCAACTCCAACGTCTGAAGAAAGATTCGAAGATACAGACGCAGACGCCTAACCAAGAGATTCTGTTTCCCCCGAACTAACGGATTCAATTTATCTAGAATATTAAGCGACGAGGCCAGAGGATTCCGCATCTAAAGACAAAGACACAGAATATGACGGTGGGTTACGGTCAATAGTTTTTAAAAATCTTAAGACTTAATATTAGTAGAAAGAATAAAGCCCCGTGCTTTGTCACAGGGCCGAGAAGGAAGAACAATACGACAGAACAATCCCCTTACCAAAGAAGCGCTAGCGTATAGCGCGCTGCGAGGATTGCGCTTGCTGCAAAGGAAAGGTAACCTATCGTCTCATACTAAGACCTAGCCTAGCCACCGCCTTCTCTTATCTTCCCTTTCGACGTAGCTTTCGAAGCAGGACGAGAAGGGGTAAAAATCGGGAAAAAAACACATAGGATGCTTGAATGCTTTTGTTGAGCCGAATGTGGGATTGATCCATTCTATTCGCTAATTCGGCCATTTAACAAAGAAAGACGGACTATCCTGCTTTCACTGATAGCTATTGCGAATCAAAAGAGAGGAAACCCTTGTTCACTCAGAGTTCTTTCTGAAACAGAATCGAATTACCCTACTCACCTAACCCACCAAGACCGGATAAGCAGCTAACAAGAGGCTAGCAGCCCTTATCAATAGCAGCGGAGTCACGAAAATACCCCTTTTAAAGCGCCGATTCACTAGCAGTCTTCCAATTCGACTGAATAAGTCTTTTTGTGGTTAAGCTGGGGCCAGGGTCAAAAGTTTTTCCATCTCCGGGGATCAGATCAGGCAGAGCCTCTACGCTTTCTTCCTTTGCTAAAGCTACCGGGTCTTCATTTTTTAAAAATGCATTTACCTTTCTCCCCTGGGAGGAGAACCTGAATCTAGCGAGGGTGTCCTCGTAAAGTAATGAAGTTCAGTATCCATATTATAATACCGAGTGCCAGAAGGCAGATGAGCTAATCGTAGCCCTCGTCTCGTAAGGCCAAGAGTTCTGCCATTCCTCTCTGTCAACTCGAAGTCTAAGGCAAGGAACTTTCTATATTAAAGAGGGTATTCCAGGCCAGGCACCTTTCCTCATTTAAAAGCGCAATCACAACTGTCGAAGCGAGTGCTCTACTATCTCCGCTCCGATAAGATGGATGGGCTTCATCCAATAGCAAAAATAGTAAAATAAGATGACATAGAAGGAAAGCTGGAGGGGAGATTCATTTAATCAGTAGTTAAGATAGCCACACCCACGGACATCAGGAAGTTAATCAGTAGCTTTGAGACTGGAGCTAGTGGCATAGATTTACTTTTCATCTTTCGAGCCCAAGCCCCTTCATTCTAATAATAATGAAGCCGGTAGGCCCAATCCGCTTATCATTTCTCAGAACAGCGGCCTACCGCTGACTGACTTTATTTCCATAGGAGATCCGGTTGCTTTCCAATACGAGTGGCAAATGCGTGCACCTCTTTCAGAGCCTCTTTGAAAGCCTTGCTTGGGCCTTCCCTGATGCCCAGAGTCTTATCTCTGATGGTCTCATTGAGGATGTCATTCTCTTGTAGAGTAACAACACCTCTTCTCGCTGCAGGTTGGTCAATACCTGCAGCGAACACAAGGAACTGTTGTCCAGAGATCCCGCCCAAAAGAGTTATGGGTTTACCAAACTCTGTTTGGGTACCAAGTATTGGGACCTGGTAATCTAGACCCTTCTCTGCGACTAGATCATATAATCTCCATAGCTGTCCAAAACGGACTACTACTGGATCCTCTCGAGTTGCTTTCCAGCGACTAGAGACGATAGGCGCATTGAAGAATTCTTCGATCGAGACTGCCGGATCAATAGCCGTCGTCAAGTACCACTTGACGTACTTAAGCCATAGATTAATCTACCCACGCATCACAGTAATCTCAGACAGTACCTGCTGACACTCATCTTCATAGAGGTCAGTAGGCACTGTCTTAAGATCTGTAGGCTTATAAGCCTTCCGCAGGCGATCTATAAGAAAGCCTCGGAGATACGGATTAAGTGGACGACCGCGGCCAAGACGACAAATATCCTAATGGCTGACCTACAGCGAAATTCACTACAGGTCGGCCCTTGGCAAAAGGATATTATACAGGAACACCAGTATTCGGAGGACGCTCAATCTGGTTTGTAACCACATGAGGGTCCGATGGATGAACAGGTGACCTGCAGAACGGTACCTTAAATAACGATAAGGAGAGGATAGAGGTAACAAAACCTTCAACCTCCCTACCGAAAAGGACCGCTAAGACGTCTCCTTGTAGATATAAGGGCCACCTATCGTGGCAGATTTAAAATCATAAGATGAGACATGTTCCGCTCCAACCAAACGGTCCAAGGGTGAGACTTTATTATAAGTCCCATCCATGGGCAAAGTTGATAAAGCTTTCATTAACCAATCATGAAGAGGCTTTAGCAACCGTTGGTTGACGTAGTTGCCAATGGCAAATATCCGACGTTTACCAGCACCTGAATCGGTGGACTGGGCTAGTCTCCCGGGAGAGCCAAAGCTAGGGATTCCTTATGCCCTATTTTCTTCGACCTGGGATTGGAAAAGAGGGTAAGAATCCCTCATTGACCAAAGAGATATATCTCTATTTCCTGGGTCTAGGGCATATCGAATGAAAGGTGACCAGAGAGGGTAACCGAAACCTATAGGATATGCATCTATATCGTTAGATACAAAATGCAGTTCATAGGCAAGGAACCACTCTATTTCACTTTTTATATTGAGAAAGATCCCTTTCTTATCCTTTCGCGCTTGCCCTCTATCAGAAGGTATAGCCTTCCAAGTGGGTTCCCATGTAATCCCTTGACACATAGGGATGGTTAGCGCACTCTTCCAGTACCGCGAGATCAGTTTAGGGACATGACTCATGAAATCGTCAATAACAGATTCCATTTTGTCATAGTCCTTAAATGGTGATGTGATAGACCTTAGAATCGAGTGATCAACCTTCTTTGCAAGGCGGACAACTCGACACAAGGAAAAGTAAGAAAAAGATATCTTTACTAACACATCAGCACGACCATCCCTTTTGAGGATTAATTTCCTGTGAAAGGATGGTATAATCCGCGGTAACCCAGAGCCGGTTAAGGAAACTGGCACAGGTAAGAATCCCTTAGGTTGAGGGACCCCTGCATACGCTTTCTGTAAGCAGACTGCTGCTTGTTTTAGATAAAGGGCACTCAAAGACTGGTCCGATGGACTCTCGTCGGGAAAGTAGGCACAAGAGATGAGCGGACAGAGAAGCAAGGAGTTCCCACTATCGAATCAAATAGGAAAGAGGCCAGCTCTCCCTACGAGTCATCAGCTAAGTTCTTCTCCTGTTAAGGCTAAGGCCGGGTTCAGGCGATAGGACGAACGGAAAAGGCATTCCGCCGACAAAGAAAGAAAGCAAAAGTAGAAGCCCTTAGCGTCCCAAACAGTTTAGAGAATGGAGGTGAAGCGGGGACCCTACTCTTAGGGGGTCCTCTTTTTTTTATTTATTATTCTTCATTTAGTACTTAAACCGGGAAAGTCCTTCCTTTCCTTCTCTTTACGAAGCCTAATCCGCTGAATAAGGGGAATTTGCTTTCTCCTGCTAGTTTACCAAAGCTGATCATATGGCTTTATTTTTCCCCAGCTGCTACTCTGAAAGTGCCCTTTCAACCTTCAATTGCTTCCTGTGCTAGCGGTTGATGTGCTTTCCTTCCAGACGGCTACGAACTTGCTTAGCCCTCTTCTTATTCCCAGAATCCTTAGCCTCTTCCTAAATAAGGCCCCTCCCTAGTCCTTATTCTCTATTCCTTATAAAATGAAAGATTCATTCTTTAGCCAGATCAACATCCTTCTTCCTATTACCTATCTCCAGATCAAGATCCTAACATGATTTAAGCCATAACTCTACTATGGAAGTACTTAGTAATCCTACTTCCTATTCACTATCTACTTCCTTCGTCAGCCTTCCTCCATAGCTACCTTTGAAGGGAAAGCTGGCTAGACCAAGCCTAGTAATTAATTGAATAAGAAGGAAAAAGGCCACTCAGGTCTATATCTAGAAAGGAGGCTGGATTGGAAGATTGAGAGACCCGGGACAGTGCAGGTTTGCAGAGAGGCTAGAGCATTCCCTTCACTAAAATAGAATAGTAGGTAAGATTCACTAGCTAGAAGTTTACTGAGAAGGGTAGAGTTTGCAGTAATCGATGAGAGAATGGTAATGCTAAAGGTAGGAAGAAAGAAGGCTCATTCTATGCTGACCACTTACTATGGCTCTTCTCTCATTTGATTTTGGAATCTTATTTAAGCCAAGATTAGGCTATCGATTGGAGGAAGAAAGCATGCCTTTGTTGGTCACCATCACCACCATCGTTAACATCGGTACACTCCTAAATAAGGCCTACCTCCCTTCCATTCAACCAGAGCAGCGATGAGAACAGAGACTCAATTAGCTAAGCAATGCATCAACGGGAGGATTCTGAAAACATCTTCTCATATGACATTCTACTTTGAGCAAGTCACTTATGCCTATTCCTTGATAGGAGAGGGAAAAGCATTAGGCCGGCCAGTACCAGAACGATGATGAATAAGTCTGAGGTGGGTAGGTAGGAATCCGAGGATGAAACTTCTGTTGATGAAAGCATTCATACCATCATCTCTATCCCTTGCTCATTCTAGGCCAAGCTCTTCCCTTCTTAAAGTACTTTGCCTTCGGCATCTCACTTGAATTGGAGAATGTATTAAGCATAGGATCATCCAGAGTCTGTAAAGTCTACCTCGCTTAGCTCAACCTTATCCATAGACGATCTCTATCTCTTCATTGCTATGGTACTCTTTGTAGTAGGTAACTTTCTATACCTGAGCCACTTTACTAACCCTTAGCTTGTGTTCGATACCTCACGCCTTCACTTAATCCAAAAGCTTGCTTCGTGTTCCAACTCAGCGATATGAATACCATCGTTAGCAATAACTTCCCCTTCGCCTACAGGCCTTTCTTCACCTCTCCCTTTACTCTTCGTTTGTATTCCTTGTTCCTTCCATCTAAGCTCAAAGCTAGCTTCATCGCTAACGTAAGGCTGAATTTAATTTATTTCCTAGAACTCTAGTTAGCGTTTCAGGACTGGGCTAAGAGAGACTGGAGTAGTTAAGAAGCAAGGAAAGGCAGAAGTCTTGGAGAACTGCTTGTGAATGGAGGGTTTAATAGTCAGTTGACAAGGCTACTTTCGAGTGAGTAGGTTTATTAGTTACTCTCAGTCAATCATTACTAAGGCGCAGGGATTGCTCTTGGATTGATTGCACTTTATAGCTAAGCTAGACAATTCCAGATTGATTCTGATTTCATTGATAGAACCCTGCTAGTTCAATCCTCACTTTCCATTCCTAGGGTTATTGAATACTTTACTTGCTTGCTATTGCTAGTTCAATCGTCAGCTCTTGCTTAGTCATTGGACTATATCCATTTGAGGGAAACTTTCTAAACACTACTGCATTTCGGAATTCATCCTTTCCTTCGCCCGATTCTCTCCCTCGTCCTAACGGTTCCTCATCTCTCATGTGGATTGGATTTGGCGACTGCTCTATCTATAGTTAGGGATGAGCTGACGACCATGCTACACCCGTGGGTCTGCTTTGAGAATGGCCTACTGAGCGCCTGCCTTGAGTATAATTCCCCGTCAGGTTGGAGAAACTACGACGTGTGTCTCGATCTTGACAACTGAATCACGACCGGACGCTATATTTAATCCGGGGTCTCGTTCATGCGGCGATGAAATTTGAAGACCAATGAAGAATCCCAACCCACCGGATTCGTTCTAGAACTTTCTATGCCCCCTTGTATAGGTTGGGCGAATCCACCGACTCACGTCGAATACGAACGCCTCTCTCGACAAACTAGCCCACGTCTTTCTATCGGACTAGACCGATAGAAGTAGCTTGTTCCGTGATACAAAACCCCATACGCTGCCACCATGTGAGAGTCGGTGCGTAATGGATCTACGCCTGCCTTCGAAAGCTCCATTCCTGTTTGCCAGGATCCTGGAACCATTCCTTGATTGATTGAAAATCACGAGTCGAATTTTTCTCTACCTATTCGACTATCAAGCTCTTGACACCCTGTTTAGCCTAGCGCCCTCCTCCTCTTTTGTTCGCTTCGCTCTCCTCCCTCGACTAACGCCCGAAAAGAAAAAGATTTCAGTCTGAACCTAAAGCCCTACTATGGGCTTGAAAGAGCTCACTAGATTGATCGCAAGCAAAAGAAACCTTCAAACTCGCATTCGCATGTTGGTTGTTCTTCACTAAACATCGAGGTTTCAGGTGAAAGTGAAGGTTCGGATCGGACTCTAGTCTCGGCCTACGTCTCTTCAGGTCCGGTTTTCATTAAAGGGCTTCCTTCCTTGAAAGTACTTTTAGGATACCGCTTTAATAACGAAAATCAGATTGTATTTTTTTAGCTTCACTTTCGATAGGCCTACATCTCGCCTTCCACTACCGGAAGAAAAATGGATCTGCGACTCCCGGAACTTAGACGTACCGCTCACCGCAAAGAAGAGTTTCTGTACTACCTATTTATCCATAAAGGCTTGAGCGCATCGCTTTCCAACTGTGCCTATTTATTGCTTGAAAGTCACCCCCACCTCCCACGGCTACAGCCAGCACCAGGATGTGCCTATACCTTTATAGGCACCAGTTCATTCAGTCAATGAAGTTGCAGTCGGTTCTGTGGATTCGGTAGATGAGTCAGTCGGTTCGGAAGTTGGTTCAGCGATAGATGTAGTCGATGGGGTAGAGGGTCTGCAGATACTCGTCGAGCTCCTCATTGCCCCAATCTTCCCTGTAGGCTCCCCGCTCCGCCAGCGCGACAACTGTCCAAATCATTTGACGCTTCTTCTCACGAATTGGATTTGAACCAATATCAAGCTACTTGCCTTTTAGTAGATCGTGAGTGGGTCCATCGTCCTCCTTAAATTAACTCTCCTTAAAATCGCTCTCACTTTGTTTGCTTCGAAACCTCGTTTTATTGATCTATTATCATAGGAAACAATGATAACATACTATATCCTGAATAGGAGTGTAATCATACTAGACTCTCTCAAAGAAAGGCATGGGGCATTGCTTGTTCTGTTAGGTTCTTCGTAGCGGGCCTCGTCCTACTAAATATGTGATCCCTAGCCCCGGTGCCGGCTTAACTGACGCAACAACGAATCGCGTTCGGCCCGGAGCACGCGGCCCCTGTCCTCTAGTGAAAGATATTCCTGGTATTTCAAATAACTACGAGACTCCGCTTCTTCCTTTGCTTTATGTTCGTTCAAAAAAGAAGTATACAGCTCCGAATTTAAGAGCTCTGCGTAGAACGGGGCGTGGTGCTCATCGGTGGAGAGAGATATGAGAATGCTTGAGAGTGCTCCTTGATTAAATTCTACGTTGAGTTGGTCTAACAATGCACTAACCATAACATCAAAGTAGAATTCAGGAATAAACAAGTTCGAATCTTCTTTTTCAAAAAAAATAGTTTTGCACTGGTCAATTATAACCTTTTGAGTTGCCGAAGCCGATTCGAGGTTAATAAAAGATTGGATTTGTGCAGCCATCTCGGCAGGAGGGGTGACGCGTAGGACGTCTATCACATATCTAACCCAGTTTGGGTCTTGGTGGGGCATATTGAGGTAGAACTCTAGCAGGGGGACGGGGTCGGTAGGGACCACCGAACAGGCAGTGAGGATCCCTGGAAACCCCGAGAAGCCACAATAAAGTAATACCCACTTAAAAAAATTAAATAAAAGGGATACTACTTTACCCAGGAGAGAAAGAAAAAGCAATCCGGTGAGCATTTTCGCCATAAAGCGCGAAGCAAGATCCGTGATACGAAAACCAAAATCAGAATGAGGAAAAGACCAATTACCATATCCGCCTATCATCGCCGGCATAACCATAAAAAAGATCATTAAAAAAGCGTGAGCCGTTATTAAAACATTATAAAGTTGATGATTACCACCAAGAATTTGATCGCCGGGTCGTGCTAATTCCATACGAATCAGTACTGAGAAGCATGTGCCCATCACTCCAGCAATAGCACCGAAGATGAAATATAGAGTCCCTGTATACTTGTGGTTAGTGGAGAACAGCCATCGTGTCGTAAAATTGAGATTATTTCTTTCTTTCCTTGTCAGAGAGGGGCCGGAGCGGGGCTTTTTTATTGAAATGGGAAGGCCGGTTTAGTTTCCAAGGAAATACCGGAGGAATTCTCTATACACGGCGGAGAGATTCCCGTTTTGCTGGGCATCTTGGATCCAGTACCGCAGCATAGCTTCAACTAATCCTTTATCAAAAGGGGAGTGTGGGTCATTCAGATTTAAACGACTCATAAAGTCGTTGATAAATGAAAGAGCTTCGGTCCTTATGGACCCCTCTCGAAAGGGCGAGTCCGCCAATATTTGAGTGAGCCGCTCAGTTGTTTCGCTCATTAACAAATTGACGAGTTGCTCTAAGAGATTCGCCTTAAACTCTAACAGGCGAAGATCAAAGAGCTCATTGCTTAGGACATTACGGTAGTGTCCAATGGTCAGGGTGTCATCGAGAAACCCTCTGACTAAGGCTTCGTACTCGCCAAAGTTCATTTGCGGTGGCAAGCCGTCAATCAACCGGTTCTCTAGAAGTCGTATCCGAGCAAAGAGTTCCAATTCCGTCTCTTGGTTGAGTATACGAAATTGATCGACAACGTCGAGAGGTACTACATTATTGTTAGGTTCTTGATCAATAGGATTGAAAGGGGGATCATTGATAGGTATATTATGAACTGAATTGGAATCGGCGATTGAGCCAGAGTTCACGGCCAAAGAGTCCGAAAAAAAATGCATAAGATCGATGTCAGCAAAAGGTGCGTTTACCAAAAGCCAATTCCAAAAAAGCAAATAAAAGTAAGCGAACCCAAGCCTAACGAGTGGTCTACCTAAGAATAACATGATCATAGAAAATGTGAAATATTTGATAGGATCCATTTCGGAAAAGATTCACTTGTAGTTCCGCTTCTTGCTCTAACAGAAAGACTTGTCGGAAATCTGGTTGGTCCAGAAAAACATGGGACTTTTGGGCGTATTTCATACGCTATTTTGATTTCATTATTTTTTTCATCCACCTATACCTACAGCATTCTATTTGACTGTGGCAACCTTTCTATTATGAGGCATAAAACTACTTACTTAAGATATGGGGTTCTTACCAATTCTTTATTAAATAAAGCTGTATATGTAAATCTAAATCTTTCCGCTTGCGTCTCCTTCTCCGTCTTGATATACATCACATTTCGCACCTTATGATTAGTACTTGCTTAACGGGACTTTCTTCCTTATCGCACGAAAGGCCTATTTAACTGCAGAAGCTGGAAAAAACATGGATCGAGTCGGGTAAGCTATTGAATTGGATTGGAGTTTTCGAGTTAAAGCTATGACGAATCCCATGTGTTAAGCATAAGCATCCCGCGGTGCTTGCAATGCAAGAGAAAACCAAGGGCAGCGTGCGCAGCTTATTCCATTCAAAGGTGTGCAAATGCAGGATTTTATAGATATCCGCATAGTGATAGGACTTATTTTCGCATTTTTCGGTACCCTCTGCCGCCTATGCATACAAGAACCCCCGGATGGCGTGCCGATAATCCATTATGGTTGAGAGTTCAAAGCGAACCTTGGGCCATTACCGATCCCTATCACATTCGAATCAAAAACAATGCGGGAGAAACCAAGGGCTTGCTGTATACTTTTGCGCCTTGGATTCCCCATTCTACTAGTAGGGAGCAATTGCCATTCCAAGTTCCTGTCGTAGGAGCCAAGTTGTTACGCTCGCCTGATCGAAAGCCGGAGTTGGCCGATGTAACTAGAAAGACCTCTAGAATAAAGTCTTTTAATCTTTCAGATGCGTTAATTTATTCGTACAGGATGGATTTGCGCTTTCCTTTTTGGATTAGATAGAGGAATTTAGATTCTTATCTTGTCTATGATATTTTCTTATCTGATTAGAAGCTAATCATAAATTGTATGGGACCAAAAGTAAAGATATGAAAGTAGATATCGTCGTTTTTCCCTTTAACACTATCTTCATATCTAATCAAAATAGGAATATAAATTGTACGAAATCATAAGAACGGGGATCCCTATCCGAAGAGAAGGGCATGGATTGATCGATTTGGAAACGAAAAGAAATTGGCTCTTCGGCCGGCCTTATTTCTCTTTCCTTTCTCCGCGTAGACAAGGGGATTCTCTTTTTCTGCCTTCGCCATCTATATAGACAACTAGACAACCGAGGCTACGTCTTTTTCGATCCGGGGAGCTTTCTTCGCCCTTAGTCGCAGGGGATTCTCTGCTTTTTAGGAAGTTCTGCCGTTGACCTTATCTTGTTGCAGATACATATAAAAAGACCCAAAAGGCTTTTTCGCCAGAAGAACACTTACTTATCGGATTGAGATCAGTCTTAAAGTAATAAATGAATATCTAGCCGCGAATCCAAACAGCTAAGGGAAATTCTATACTCAGAAGGCTTGAAATCGGGTCTCCATTTATGCATCATGGCCAGCAATGAACCAGGGTTACTTATTGGATTGCCCCATTAACTTCGGTATAACCGAAGTTGCATCAACTCGGCTCAACAAGAAGCTCGGAACAGCACAAAGGGAAGTAAACCTCACAGCACTTTCAGATAGGCACGGCAGCCGTCCTTCTCTATCTTTCCATGCAACTCAAGTCACAAGACATAGCACCTTCCGTTCACGGCCATCGGATACTACTTACTCAACGGGGGGCGGCTTGGATAAGCCTTTGAAGTCTAGTTTGAAGATCCGTGGTAAATGGATTCGTTTGGAGTATGAGAGCCTACCCCAGGTTTGTTTTCGTTGTGGGATAATTGGTCATGATCAAATTCAATGTGTGGCTGGTCTGGGTTCGGTTGTTTCTAAGGTTGTGGAAGAGGGCAATGGTAACGTGAGAGTTAATTGCACGACAATGGGTTCTGATACCACTGGGAGCTTAGATGTTGGAATGAATCAGAGTGTAAACTCTGCTTCTGAATCTGTCAGGTTGAATGATTCCATTAGGACAAATAAAGATAAAGCAGTTGAGTCTTCTGATGATGGGAACTCTTCCCTGGGACCTTGGAATTTGGTTACTACTAGAAGGGCTCGTAAAAACACTAAAATTCCTGGAAGTAATGATGCTGGAATGCGCACAAGTGGATCACGTTTTGGCCTTCTTGCGAATGAGAATGTGGATGATGTAGAAGAGTAATTTTCTGAGTTGCATAAAAGACCAATCTTTGGAGATATCCCAGGAGTGACTCGTCCGATGCCTACCAAGGCTAGTGAAGCTACCAAGGGCGAGGCTAAGGTGATGAAAAACGCGAGTCTAAAGAAACCTGTTGCTAAACCTCCTCGTATTCATCCCAAGGACATCTCTAACAACAATTCAGGACAGGGTCGCAAGGTTGCTAACCTGGGGACTGATTCGGGTCGGCTTTTGAATGTGGTAGTTTTATTAAGATTAACGGATCTGTTATTTTTAACATTATAATAACTCGACCCGCTCGAAGAGGATCAAAACAATCTTAATGAAAAACCAGTAACAGACCTCAAATAAGTTTAAGAACCCAATGGATCAGGAGGTAGAGGTATTCCCATGTCTGATTTTAGCCGATTTGGTGCATCAAGTCGACCTTACTATTTTCCCTTTTTTACTAAGATCGGAGGTGGAAGCGAAGCTGCTCGGATTCGATAGACAATGCCTTTTGACGATGGGATTTGTCTACTTTGTTTTTTCCCTTGCATCTTTGTTACTCTTACTTTTTTGCTACTACGAGGGACTTGCTGTTGAATTTTTTAATAGCCGCCAGGGCAGAACGAAGTGCCGAGAAGTTTGGGATATGTTTGGCCTGTCTTTCATCCACGATACAGTACATTTTCTTTGGCCGCTCTTCTAACAGCCAGCTATCACAAGGCAGCCATTCATTCAAACAAGAACCAACTACCTTGTTGCAGCATACATGCCAGTGGTGTATTACGATCCGCGGTTTTTCCTCTTTCTCTACCTACATTTATATATGAAAATATCACCCGAACAAAAAGATGCCACACTAAGAAAGCAATCCAATCAGGAACAAGGTAGTTAGGGGCATGCGGACTAACTGCTCTGACATTCCTGTTTTTTTGAAATGAATCTTCGGACCCTCTGAAACAGATGGGCCCCCTTCTCCCAGACTGGGACTCCTCTTTACCGCATTTCTTCCTTCTGCAAGAGCTACTGCAAGAGTAATGTTCACTGCTCCTGCACCTCCAACTCCAACAGGAACTTCCGCATCTCTATTCGCATTTTCCTCATATGTAGTCTCTACGCGCTTTTTGACCGCATCTGAAACGACAACAAGTGTGTGCATTTCCCTATCAAAGCCCTTGAATTTTAGGCACGAAGGGCGTTCTGAGGCTGAATCATGTGGATTCACCAGGCACCCATATATTAATTTGTTGAAAACAGCTCCTTCGCCTATTTGTATTTCTACAATCATGCTTACCAATATGCAACTGACTGAACAGTACAGGCAGGACGGCTTTGCTTAAGACCGGAATGTTACCCCCGCTCGAACTCAAGAACTAAACTCAAGTCATTGATCATTTCCGCTCATGCTTGCTTCCGTTGCCTATCTAAAAGAAGAAAAGATGCACGAGCCACTCTTTCTCTTATATACGCTACGCTATTTGAAGATAGTGATTTGAATGCCTATCCCCTGCCTATGCGCTTGCCTTTACTACCTTGAAGTGGATCTCCTATCTATATTCGACAGCTTGAAGAGGGAAGAAGAAGTAGAGCGAATGCTCGTTCTGTTGGAACTCTCGATCTGATCTTGAAAGAGGGGAAGGGAGATCGATCTCAATCTCTCGAATCCTTCTCTCCTTCCCAACGCTATCTGTCCAAGGGGAAAAGGCTTGCAAACAGTGCAAAGGGTACCAAGCAATCTCGCAAGCTTCAGTTTTCCAGTTCAGAATCCGATGTGAGGAAAAGAATCCTAGGTCAAGGCAGTAGCACGGTACGGGCCCATGTTCTCAGTGCTTAGTGTGAAATGACTTAGTCAAGAGATCGTAGGATACCGGCAAAGGAAGAAGGTGGATACTAGTTTTATTTCGATTCGGAAAAGAAGATGGATAATCTCAATAGTCAAGGTTGGTTTGAAAGAAAAAAATCAAGGTGCGAAGCGAAAGCGCTTGCTAACATGGTTGTTAGTTCAAGAATCCGCTGTGAATGCTACCGATACCGATACCGGAGCTGCTAAACTAAAGGAAGTGAGATGACATAGTTAATGAGGAAGGGGTATGCATCGTTCAAATTCAACTGACTTCCTTTTCCATCTGAGATCGAATGAGGGTCATTCTTTATAGATCAGATCTGCAGCGCTTACTGATTCAATCACAGCCGATACGCATTCAATTGCAAACAGAACACTGGTTAATTGAACAGTTAGCAAATCTGTACCCCTAGCGGCCTATTCTCTAGCAGCTGATTCTAGACCAGCCGATTCAATTGCAGCTACTTCGAAAAAACTGCCTATTATGGCTATGTAAAGGGACCGGCTTCCCAGAAAGGTTAATGCCCTAGGATTGGATTCATCCCCATATGGAACTGGGTGAGGGATTCCCTGAAACCAGAGCAAGAACCTAAAAAGCGATAACAAGCTAAAAGGCGCATCTCTCTAAGCCAAGATCGTCCGCTCCTCAGCAATTGATCCAAAAAGTCCCACAGCTCCTTCTTAGGCGAGCGAAGTGACCTCCGTTGGACGTTGGAAGAAAGAAGCTAATAGAGTCATAGAAGATCCCGAAAGAGGCGAATTGCCAGAAAGTTTATCAAATCCGATCCTTGCATCATCTGATCTCGATCGGGTTAACTCCTAAATTCAGGCAGTGAGCATCGAATAAGCCAATTGACACTCTCGTCCTTACCACAGATTTTTTCTCATTGTTGGCCACCGCAGCAACATCAAAAGCCGGAAATGCTATATCCCTTTGATCATGGTACTATTACAAAGGTGCAACCTCCGCGCCCATTCCTTCTTTCAGGGCTTTCCCCCCATATGTATACTCCTCTCCTTTTCGTCGAGTAAGCAAGTAAACTACCTTCACCCCAGAACTAATAATGGAGAATGGTAATCCAACTGATTTACGACTATACCAGGAATAATTGGCTGCTTAAGACCGGAATTTATCTAACGCTTAACAAGATTCGATTCGCGCTAAAAAAAGACTAAAATGGCTGTACAGGGCCAATCTAGTAGTTTGGTACCTTTGCCATACGGTAGGGCAAGAGACCTGTTCGTGAGCTCGGGAAGTTTGATGAACTACTGGCAAGGTTTCATTTGTAAGCACATCACTTTCGGGCGAGATCCTTACCGCTTGGCGGAACAGAGCGGCGTGGGGCAGATATAAAGGCAGCAACCTGGATTTGACCATAGCGTTGAGCTGGGCCAGCAACCCACAGTACATCGATATGCGTAATTCATTAATTATGTGAGGGCACTTGGGATATCATAAAGATAGTTCTATCCTGTCACTGGCCTCCCATAAGTGACATCGTTCCAGCAGGAGGAAATTGGCGGATGAACAAACATAGAGTGAGTAATATATGTTGTCCGATCTTTCAGACAGATACGACCCTCCAGAGGAGCCATCCCGAAGAGCCGAGAGATGGCATCCTCTTCAATCTCAATCCGCTTCTCTTTTCCTTTGTCCTTGGCTACTGGGGGTTGACGTTCGGGTAGTGTCTTCCCTTTTCTGAGTTGCATCTGGTCTACCACCTTAGGCTTTTCTTCTTATTGTGGGAAGTTAAGCTCTTCATCTGAGTTGCTCCCTAAGCCTACTATGTTACAGGTGCTGGGTCCTCTGTTCGTGAAGGATCCTTGTAGAAATTTGGAGCAAGGATAATGTTCCCCTGATTTATTTTGTTCCGGATCCACGACTTCAAAGTGTAGCAGATCTCGAGAGTGTGACCCAGACGTCTGTGGTAAGGGCAGTAATTTAGATTGTCCGTCATGTCTGCCTGTTCAGGGACGGTGATTGGGGGAAGTTCTAGTACAGCCCTTAAGGCATGGGCAAAGATAATGCCAACCTTCTCTTTTTTGAAGACAAAGTCATCGTCATTCTCGCTGAGATAGAGTCGGCTTTATTTGGCAGAGTAGGCAAAGGAGTTGCCTCTCATCTGCCGGACATCCCTTTCCTTTTCTGGTCATCTAACTTTCACTTTCAAGTCTGTTGGGAACAGGTTTCGCCTTTCTCATCGGGCCTTGGCTTTAGGAGGTTTTTTGGAATGTTCTTGGTAGGACCCCCTTCAATTACCTGCATTAAGAGATTTAGGGGATCCCATTAAACCTGTGAAACATTCCACGTTCTCACTTAAGTTGGCAAGCGCAAGCCCAAACAAAGCAAACCTCCTTTTTCATTTCGGCTGATTCAACCGAGATTGAGTTGCCTTTCCTTTGCTCTTTCTTTGCCCCCTGCCTACTTTCTTCGGATCGTTCTGACGATGCTTATTCTTTTTGATATAACCTCGTCTCAAGGGCCGCCTGCATAGCAATCAATCGTCGTTGGCGCTTCCTACTCCTTCGGCTAACACGAGTGCTCCATTCTCCTTGAATATATCTTTCATCATATTTTGAGTCTTCCTTGCTCTTCCGATGCTAGAACTAAATAGGCTATGCTTGGCGAGATCTCAGCTATCGGGCAAAGAATATCTCCAACTATTACAAGGATTTGAGGTGACCACAGGTTGCTTAGGACAATCAAAAACTATTTTTTTTGGAAAGGAGGATTTCGGCTTCTTCATTCCCGAGTGCCAATTCGATCTTGCGGTTGAGTTAGTACTCGAGCGAATGAACGTAACCTTCAACCAACCGGCGCTCTCTGCCATTCTTCTATCTCTCTCCACCGACGGGCACCATGCTCAGTTCTACACGGATCTGTTAAACTCAGCTGAGTATACGGATCTGTGGGAACAGCATACCGCCCGACAAGACGCTGAATTTCGAAGCTACTCCCGGTATCAGGAGTATCTTTCATTGGGGGAACGGGCCCGGGTGCTCCAGTCGGAGCGGGATTTACTGTTGCGCCGATTAGGGCGCTAAACTAAGATCCTATTGCTCTAGAATTTATTAATAGAATTCCTCCTTGTTTTTCTGTAGTGCTTTATGTAGTAGTAATGAATAAATCTTTTGGATAAATGCCATTTCCTTTCCTTGCAATGTCCAAGCCAAGGGTTTCCCCGAAAGAGAGAATGCGCTAGGGGACTGCAGGGCAAGTCATCGAATCCAATGCAATGATCACCGTCTTTCGAAACATTGGCAAGTCTGTAACACCGGATTGAATAGCAACCGGCATCCTTTCCTTCTTGCTCTGTGCGTGGATATCTTCTACCAATTCTTGCAAATAACCCATTCTTCCAAAGAGTCAAAAGAACCGTAAGCAAGAGACCAAAATAGGGTTCTACCAGAGCGGAGCGAGGTGTATTCGAGTAAGAGAGTAAGTGCTAGATCCGCGAAACGCAGGTAAGAGATTTATTTAGCAAAAAAAAAAGGGCAAAGAAAACAAAACAGAGAGAAGTTTTTCCTTGAAACACGAGGATAGGGTCGGTCCTGTGGACACTGAAGCATACCATTCAACATAGCCCTCGCGGTCGGTCAAATGCATCTCGAAGAAGTCTCCTCCAGCATTGAAGTGCCTAATCTGATCTCTTAAAGTTTCCAGTAAGCTATATCTAGCAGCTCCACCCGTCCGCGATACATGGAAGGATTGGGGTGGCGGATCAGGAACCGGCTGATAAATCCCAAACTGCCGTAACACTCTCTCACCCAGGTACCACTCGACGTGGTCCAGGTATATCAGCTCCACTCGGGCAAGGAAGTACGGATCAGATATAGCTACAGCTGGCCTAGCAGCGTAAGGCCTATCTCCAAAGGGCCTCCAGGTGATCTACATCCACATAGCATCAATCGGTCATCCACGCAAACGAAGAAGAAAATATCGCAGAAGAACAAGCTTACCTGCGGAGGAGTCAAGGGCTTTAGCGCTCCTGTCGGAAAAACAGCCCCTGGTGATGCATATCGTGGTCCCAGAAGCGGTACGACCACCTCATCCCTATAGCTTAAGGTGGAACTTACAAGCTTCTCATTGACCTCAATTGTAAGCTTAATTCGAAAGACAGCAAAGAAATTACTACTAGTGTAAAGTGTCAAAGAGAGGATTCGGTATTCTCAATGGCACATCTGCAACATCCGATTCGTGAACAGACGCTTCTCAGCATAAAGAATGGAATGGCAAGACGGAAAGCTAGTCTTCTTACCGCTCCGTCGGTCCTTCAAACCCGGAAATTGTAGACAAGAGTGAGCAGAGAAGAGCTTTGATTGCTAATCCACGCGGAAAGGCTGTTTATTACGAATCATGTGCAAATGCAATCAGGCATTCCATAAGAGCCCATTCTCTGATAAAGAACCTTGCTTGCCTTACTAGCTCTATTGTTATGAGCATGTCCCACTAGTGGATTCAGTCCCTTCCTTATAGCCTTGCTGTCCAATCTTTTCTACAATCCTTTCTTTCTTCTGGGCATCAATCCCATGTGAACAAAAAGGCATTTGCTTTGTCCAATTCCTCCCTAACGCCCTACTCTATTCCTCAAGTCCCACAGGGCATTCTTCCACTGGCCATTTGAAAGATGAATCTCTACCTTTTGAATAAGGTGCCTAGCCTTAGCGGATTCCTCCTTCTAAGAGGGAAAGTGCTAACACCGCTAATGCCGCATCCACAGGATAAGCATTCATTTACCTTTCAATACCTTTCAAAGAGGGTTTATCCCGCAGCATCTAAAGTATGCTACAAAGAAGCATGAAAGGGCTATGCGCAATCAAGACATTCAATAGCAAGCGCCATCAACAGACATGGAAAAAGAGCAAGCCAAGACTTGAACAAGAAAGCTGGACTTGGTGGGTAAAACCTCCCTTGGGTACGAAGGTAAGCCATGTCACATCACCATTCCTGGATTCGGGCAATGGGACAGGTTCACCCAATAAGGGAAAAAGGAAAAGGAAAGGAATGTAATAGAATAGGCGCGTTGGTTGGCCCTATAAGAGAAGAGATCGAACCTAAGAGCAGAGAAAGCAGCTGAAACCCGGAAATCCCCACTCGCTTCATTCTATGCTTGAAAGGATCAGGGACAGAGGGACAGACGGAAGTCGATACAAGCAGAATGACTAACCAAAGTACGTTCAGTTTCATCACCTGGGCCGGACCGAAAGCGGAAGCCTAGCACTAAGTTCAATCTCCAGCGACAACGGTCCCAAATGCCTGTCCTCCTCCAAGAGCATAGTCTTTTAGTGCTTTCTTCTTCATTTCGAGATGCCTGAATCAGGTACCTAGTCTGATAGCTAGTTGTTAAGTTGCGAAGTAAGTCGAGTAAATTTACCTTCTTAAAAGACCATGCCGGGCAGCCGAAAGTCGCGATTACAGTCAGGTGTCCTCCTTTCTCCATCCTTGTGCACGAGCTTGAAGCAATTCGAAGAGGAGTAGAAGAAGCTCTGAGATTCATGTTATCTTATTCAATCCTTTCACTCTAAGGAAAAGAAAAGTCCTACTAGATAGAATAGAAAAACCCTTCCCTTATCCTTAGAACTTATAAGTAGGGCAAGCTAAGGTGATTCCTTAACTTCGTCGAAGAAAGTGAGAGAATGGTTATGAACGTCCGCTGTGGAGACTACTAAGGAAAAGGTAGTAGGCCAAACTAGCCAAGGCTAAGGAGACAGTTCATACTATAGCCATAGTACCGTAATTCTTCTGAGTATAAGCATGAGTGTTCGCCTACTTTTGAGTCTGGCTATTAGAGCTGTGTAGTAAAGACTGAGCCACATATTTTAGTTGTTTGACATTGGTCGGGCGAGCTAGCATCTTTCTCTTCTATTCAATTCCGAACCTTACTTCGCTGGATTCTTAACTCATCCAGCTTTTAGATTTAGATCCCCCTCGACAAAGCCAAACTAAGAAAGCGTAGCAGCGATTGAGCGTACAGATCAATTCGTCACTAGAGTAACCTCCAACGGTAATTTATCCCAACCATAAACGGAAGCCCTTTAAAGTAAAGTTAAAGTCCACTACCGCATCAGGAGCAATAGCACGGCATGAGAGAGACTTCCCGCAGCCAAAGAAAGAAAACAAGACTTTTTTCATTCTCCGCTCGGACGAAGAACCGGCAAATCGAGTATGGAATTAGAGCTCGGGCGGGGCATCAACCACAGCACAGGTTGCGGACCTATCGAGATGCTTCCTTGCAGAACCCAACAAGGGCTGTAACTCAATAGAGTGAGTGGGAAACCTTGTAAACGCGAGCAGGAGAATAGAGATCGGTCTGTCTTGTCTTAGACCAGCCCTACTCCACCCATCTTGACTATCTTGAGCTTATTCATAAGCTTGGGGCTACTTTTAATTTTATGCTTACTACAAGGGCTTCCAGCACTAATTCCTACGCTTAATCGGGTCTCATAGCCCCTGTGACCTTCACTTCACAGCCTGATTAATGCGCTAAGCGCACTTCTATGGCCCTTCGTCGAGCTAGAGTTTCTTTCTCAGGATGTGCCTTTATCTTCACCGGTGGATTGGCAAACTTATTGTGAACTTTTGTATGCGATTCCTGCTGTTCGTTACCAGTGAGTGTAGCATTGATTAGTTATATAGTCTTGAGAAATGGTTGAGCATCTTGTATAATAATATAAAAAAATGTCGAGCATATTTTCGCTATGCTATGCTAGCTTCTTTGATTCAGAGCGAGTTTCAAACTATAGGGTAGGGGCTCTTCCCGCGCTATTGCAGACGTACTTAGCTTAGCTAGTTTAGGCTTCTATCGCGCGGCGAAAAAGACGGGGTTTTAAAGCTAGAGACGTTCAATTCATGCTTTTTTATGATAGCTATTTAATCTTGTTAGTTAATCCATGCCATGGTCGCCCCCGTCACAAAGTTGCTAATGGCTTTCGGTATGCCGTGGGCACGAAAGGGTCTCAACTGGTGTAGGGTTCTCGTCCCACAGACCCCATTTCGTGGGCTCGCTGGGCCCTCCAGTTTTTCCGATCCCTCTCTTGACTCGCAAGACGCGCTTTACTCACCATAGAATATAGAATAGATCGAGGAAGCAAAGCAACCATTGCCTGCTTGTCAGGCTAGATTCCATCCGATCTTGTTTGACTGCTTATATACATAATTAGTTAACCCTTCCAAATAGCCCAGAAAATGATAGCCATCAAAAGGCCTAAGCCCATATAGCCTCGGCCTGTCAAAATGATGTTCAGCGGTCTCTACCCAAGTAGCTGTGGCCCATGATCCAAAGGACCCGCAACCAGTCAATCATGCTATCCTTACCTTTCAACCAACCCCTTCGATTCCGCTTCTTGCTATAACAGAAAGACTTGTCGGAAATCTGGTTGGTCCAGAAAGGCACGGGAGTCTTTGGGCATCTCACAGTAATGCAACCATCAAATCTTAATAAGATGTTGACCCGTTTTTCTTTTCTTTGCTGATTCCTCTCAATGAAATTTGCCGTGTTGCACTAAGTTACTTACGGATGTATGCATGCAATCCGGGAACACTTTGGGGTGAACACCCATCCGAACAAGTAGGGTCAATAGTTCAGCATTTAGGCCGTAACATTTAGCAAAAAAATCTTTAACCCAACAAGTGCTCTCCGAACCAAGCTAGATAGTCTCCTATCACTAGGCTCACCAACCAACCCGGACTTTTATTCTTATTATTCCTACCGGATACCAAAACCATAAGGATTGTTTCCAGCCATGAGTTCCCATATGACACAAGCGCTCTTGGGTGGGCTGGGCCATTCCATCAAATCTTTGAGAAGAGGCCCGATCTCGTATTTGATGGTCGGCGTGGCGATAGGCTTCGCTTCTACGACTGCCTCCCCAGCCGTTGCAAACACTGAGCGAGAACGATAAGGGGCGCACAATGTCGTTGCGCGGGGATGCGATTCGCCAAGCTGGGGCAAACAAAGCCGTCTGGCCCCCCACCGGATTAGGAATGCGAAGGCCTCCCCTTTTTTATCATTTTGTTTGAGGCTAGAGAATTAAATGCAGAAATAGGGGAAGGGTTCCAAATCTTTTTTGGTTTAAGGGCAGCTCGCCCTGCCGAAGTACCAAAGGCTTTCTAGGCTTACACCTTCCTATTACACGACCTAAATGAAAAAATTCAGTAGCGCCTTAAGCCTTTTGAAGCGCCAGTAGTTGTAGCTGTGGGTAGAACTTTCGTTCTTATTGCTCTGGGTTTCGATCTATATGACCTCCGGGCGGTACAAAGTACACCTCTTCCGTAGAGGCAGGTAGTAACTTAACCCTTAAGAGTCTGTTCAAGGTAGCTTGCTTACTTAGTGCTTGCGCTAAGGTTCTGAAATAAAACAAGCTCGACCATAGGGAGAGGTAGTTTTATTGCTTAGTGTGAAACGCTAAGAGAGGAGCCCTCTTACCTATCAATGGAAAGATCCCCGTGCGTGGCGTGATAAGGAATCCTCTAAAAGATCTCATGAGACCCGCCCACTATTACTACGAAAAAAGGACTGCCCTTCGCTGCTAGGAGAGTCAGCAACTTCTATTAGCGCCGGACCTTGAGTCGAATTGATCGTGTCATGTGCAACGTCCATCAATGATGGTTCATTAATGTCCATTGATTTAGACTCCTTCCCCCTTCCCAACTACGAATAAGATCGAGAGGAGCCCGAAAGCCCCCAACCAAGAACGGAAACGGAAGCCTTTCGACTCACTCCCCATTCTCTCTTAAATAAAGCTCGCCCTCGAGCCCTGGGCAGGTCGGCCGGGTCTTTCCCTGTTGTTCTGTTCCCGCCACGAGAAAGACACACAGAAAAGGTACGCCCAGCGCGCGGAGGATCCGTTGAGAGTTTCTGTTGTCTCGGTAGGGAACTGTACGATCTTTCCCCTATTGTATTGAATCAATAAAAAAAGAGGTCAGTGCTACGGCCCCCTATTGTTTGATCCAATATTGACCGGGGACGAGCCCCGACTTCCATAGGTCCTTGGTTTGACCTCCTTGCTTTTAATAAAGTGGAGCGGGGAAATTTTATCGTACTTGCTCAGTGTGCTCCCCTTGCGTCGAGTGCCCCGCCCGGTTCACTGGGCTGTTGGCCTACCAAGCACTTGCCCGCAGCTCCTGCCGCCCGAAAGGCGGGCGGAGCGCTCGTTCTCCTTACTGTTCTCTCCGCCCCCCCCATTGCTCTAGCCATAAGCTATGGCTCGCAACCGCGGGGGCCCGCCCTGCGAGGCCAGGGTGGGCTCAGCGGTCAGGTTAGCCCCCATTCGAATTACGTTAGGGGGTCTTTCGCTTTGCCAGATCTAGAGAGATACTACGAGTCCTCCGTCCCAGATTCCATCGCCGCGGCCATCTGGTTCACCGGTACTACCAAAAAGTCTCATGCTTACGTTACTGTTATTGATGGTTTTATTATCTTGGACCACGAAGACCCCGGTCGTGCTTCTGGTTTCCATTCCCATCATCATATTGATGATAAATCACCTCGTGCTCTGCCATTAAGAACTTGGAGTCCGTATCATGGTGAAGGTAAGGTAACGCTGTGATTCTTGCTCAAAAAACAGACCGAACGCGTTCGAGTTATTGGCTCGTCCAACCCGGCTGCATTCATGAATCGCCCGTTCAACTGTCCCTCGGAGACACGGTCGAGAAGTACCATGTATGGTTGCCCCCCGTCCTTTCTTTATCTCGGTCCCACCCAGCAAGATACGGCTCAGCCAAAAAACGGCCCCTGCGCGAGCCTTATTTTTTTAGTAAAGTAAAGCTTTGGCTCCCACTAAAGAAATGGATCAAAAAAAGGGGGGACTTCTGCAACGGGCTATGCCACCCAAACCAACTGAGGGAAGTCGCATCCGTCCCATCGCAAGCACCTACAATGTCATGATCACATTGGTTTACCCTTTTTTCTTTGGTAGTTCAACGGACGGTCGCCCCTCCAACAAGAAAGGGTATAAATATAGAAACTTCTCTGCCATTTGGATCGGAGAATTTATGGAGGAAATCGGCTTTTAAATTTCCAGAAACCAAACGATTATATAGCCAAAGGGAATACGCCGCGCCTAAAATCATCCCAAGCGCTGCTAATGTGGCTACTAAGCTATTTCTTTGGAAAGCTCCTACTAAGATGGGAAATTCCCCGATAAAGCTGCTAGTACCGGGTGAACTCATATTGGCCAAAGTGGAAGAGAAGGAAATGGTAGAGAGATTCGGCATGGTGCTCACTGAACCTCCGTAATATCTAACAAGTCGAGTCTTATGTCGGTCATATAGAACACCAACACATAGAAAAAGGGCTGAAGGAACCAGTCCATGACTTAACATCGGTAGAATGCTACCTCCAATTCCCTGTATGTTCGATAGAGCCAAAAATTCTCCCCCACTGATCGGAGTACGCCGATTACCCCCCGAACCGTACAAGATAGTTACCGCCTATCATACGGCTTTCTAACTTCACTTCTTTTTCTAGTCGTTCCGTTCTGTCGATCGATGGTAGTATAAGAGATCCGTAACTCCCTAAAATTATTTACATAATGGTTCCTGCTTCCTACCCATAGTTAGCATGTATCTCCCCGGGTCATACTTGAGTATCACATCGTAGACCCCCACCCCAACTCTATCTTCCTTATCAGTGAACCGGAAATAGTGCATAGGTACTCTTCAATGCTGCGGGGACGAGACGACGTGACATACTACGATCACGTACAGAAGTGCTGCCCTTCGGCTCGGCAATATGGAACCTCTCAACAGCTCCCGTTCCTTTATGAGGTCCTATCGGGATAGGTAGGCCCAATCCTTTCCCCCCCTCCCTCCATAAGACCCTATTTCTCTTTCCCCCTCAAGAAAGAGAAAGAAGAGAATCACTCCTTTCTTTCTTCTCTTCTTTCATGTGAACGGCCCCTTCTTGTATCGAAAGGTTTTGCGTGCTATACACCACGCCACGTTGAGAAAGACCAGCCTCCTATGTACCGTTTTTTTACCTCGAAAGGGGGGTCCTCCTTATGATGCTACGGACGGCTGTCCGAAGTGCAAGGGGTAAACTCGGACTCGGATAGGATAGGATTGTGCGCGCCCGGCCCCTTGGGTGTCATATTTTGGCCGAGTTTACCGTACCTCCGGCCCTTATGTTACGCGACCGTAATATTTTGTTACGTTCCACCGCTGTTACGCCAGAAATAAAAGGTTCCACACGAGCTCCCGTTCTGCGGCGTGGCGGCAGGGCCGATAGGGGATTGGCTCCGGGTGTAGATAGGGTAAAATCTGCAGGGGTCATGCAAGTAAATAGGCCCCTTCCCTTCTCTTTTGGATAAATGGGGTGGTTTAGAAGGCGCTTTCCGATCTACGGTCCCTCGGAGCGAGGGGTTAGGCAGGTAGTATGGGCCCTCTGACTTCCAGCTATGTGCTGTGCGGCTCCCGCGAAGCGAATGAAGGGAAGCTCTTCGAGCTTACGGGTGAGCTTACGCTTACTCTCAGCCTCTTTGATTGGTAGGCGGGCGGCCTAAGCCCCCTACTTAAGATACATTCATAAGGGGAATTTTATGTTGCCGTGACGCTTTTGTTAGGCCGACTACTCTACTATAGGCTACTTTTAGCTTCTATAGCGGCCCTTCCTTTTTTGTGTAGTTGGAGTTTGTATTGGTACTGAATGAACATATCAAACAAAGGCGAGCAGTATAAGCTCTTCTCCGGCCTGGGAAAAGCAGCGAACTCTAGAAGCTAGGGCGTTGTTCGCCTTTGGACACGAACACTACTCCGTTCTCAGCGGAAACCCGCCCCAGAGATTGAACGGCAATAAGATAAGTCGACGTTCAATCTAAGGCAGCGCTGATAGCTTGTAGTGAACAGCCCCCTTATGAAACCAACCGAAAGCAGCCTTTGGTACTTAAGTAGTTAAGGGATATGGCAGGTTTGGAACCCTTGCTACTCTGATAGAAAGCCGTTTGCTTGTTGCCAAACCCTTCGCCTTTCTTTTGAATCAAAGTAGGTCGCGACTGTTGTATTTTAGTCGGTCGGGGGGCTTATACGACAACTCCGCTTCCTCGTCTTGCTTCTGGCAAAGCTTCTACTTTGCTTGCTTCTCTCGCGCTTGCTTGCGCAAAGGCTTAAAGTCCTTTTCGCTAGGTCCAAAAGCTTCCGTCAAAGCGAAAGATCTGATCCAACAGAAATCCCGCATGTTGAGCGCAGCTGATATGCTGCGGCTACAGCTAGGCGATCATATCATGCCATAATATAATTTTATATGTATAAAGAGATTCCCTAGATATACAGATAGAATAGATATTCATGGATAGACGGACATTCCATTGATTCTTAGTTTTGGGGCTGAAAAAGCTCGTCGATCCAAATGAATCATTCTTCTGATCTCTATTTGCCCCCCGCCCCGAAACTGACCCACAGCACAGCGCCCATTCGCTTCGCGCGCGGGAAGGCAACGAAGTTCAGTTCATGGGACCGTGGCGGAGTGGAGCAGCCGCGACACGAAGTTCCTTACCTTAGCTGGATCTCGCTGGTGCCACCTAAACGGTAGGTAGGCGACGGATGTGTGACGTTTGGAGTTGTCGTTCGTGCACCTGTCCCCAATGGAAGAATGAGTGATCCGTTCCCCTGCGGATCATGGCTTTACCACTCGGTCCCCGATGGCCAGCGGGGGATTTGGTATAGCAGCTCACGTTCGTTTGCGCTGCGCGTTCCCGCTGAACTGGACACGTGTTAGCTGTAGGAAGTATGGTTCCGAAAGTTACTTCGGTTTGCCAGTTCGGGCTCAACTCCTCGCTTTACGTTAGCGGACCTACAGGTCGGGCCGGGGCTCTGTGCTCTTTCTTTCTGTGTGGGACGATGCCGGGGAGAGAGGGGAATGCGTCGAGGCGGCGAACAACAACACAACTGCATTTTGGCTTTTCCCTCCATGAGATGAGCCCAGTGCATTGGACCGATGGATAAGAGAACTGACTGAGCTGGCCTAAAAAGCGCTTGGGCGTTCTACGTACGATGTAGTAGACTCCATCAGATACATATCGATTTTTTTCTGATGGATCAAGAATAGATGGTTGTCTCATCAATAGATAAAAATAGGAGATTTCCCCTTATTATTGATGGATTCCCTCTCTATCCATTCCTACTCTTTCGATCTATCAGAACAGATCAGGCTATCTATCAATCGATTTGAAAATTGCACGTTCATATCGCTTTTCGTTCATTTCCGCCACGCCAACATAGCCGCCATAATAAGAAGCAGGCGAAACAGCTAGAAGCGCTCGCTTCTAGCCCTTTTTTTCTTATTCACGAATGAATTGGGAAAGCCAACAGAAAGATTCGATTCAGACTTCGTAGAGCCGGTGCTGCTGTTGCCTGCGCGCAGGGCCGTCCCCCACTCCCGTCCCGGGGCGCTAAGGGGCTTTTGTTTTTGAAAGAGACGGCAGTGTTTTGTTTTGCTGACGCCTCGAATCAAGCTTTTGTTGCGACATGCTATGTTTTCTCCCCCATTGCTAGTAGGTTGATGGATCGCACGCCCGGCACACATGTTTTGGCCTTGTGTGTCCATAACTCAAAATAGGTGACCTAACGGCCGCCGCCCGACTAAACATACCAATAGTCACCAGATTCATATGGGCTACTGAGGAGTAAGCAATGATCTTCTTAAGATCGATCTGTCTTGAAGTGGTCAAGGAAGTATATATTATAGCAATCGCGCTTGAAGTATAAATGAAAGGAGTGGAACAAAGTGTCGCTTCGGGAAACATGGGTATTGAAAATCTTAAAAACCCGTAGGTTCCCAATTTTAAAGGAATTCCTGCCAAGATGACGGATCCTGCCGTAGGTGCCTCTACATGAGCTTCGGGTAACCAAATATGAACTGGTACCATAGGTACTTTGACGGCGAAAGAGGCGAAAGAAGCAATCCATAGAAAGATTTGGCGCCGC